TAATTAATATCATTTAGAATTATGTTAACCAATACAGAGATTTTAATAGCATTAACTTTGGCAATTATCCCCGCATTATTAGCATTTCGCTTAGGTAAAACACTATATTTATAATTAGAAAGTTAGTGACTTGACCTCTGAACAAGTGTTATTTTTATCTAAAAATAAACAAAAAATATAAATAAGTTACAATTATTTTAATTAAACTAAAAAACATGAATGACTCAAGCTTAAAACGTAAAAATGCTCCAATTTTCCCCTTTACTGCTATTGTTGGACAAGAAGAAATGAAACTTGCCTTAGAATTGAATGTTATTGATCCAAAAATTGGTGGGGTAATGATCATGGGTGACCGAGGCACTGGTAAATCAACTACAATAAGAGCCATCGCGGATTTGTTACCAGAAATTGAAGTAATCAAAGATGATCCTTTCAACCGTCATCCTAGCGATGAAACCTTAGAAAAAAAAGATGCAGAATTCATAAAAATTCCGATGGTAGATTTACCTTTAGGTGCAACAGAAGACCGAGTTTGTGGAACAATCGATATCGAAAAAGCACTAACAGAAGGTATCAAGGCATTTGAGCCTGGTTTACTTGCAAAAGCTAATCGAGGTATTTTATATGTTGACGAAGTGAATTTACTAGATGATCATTTAGTTGATATTTTATTAGATTCAGCAGCATCAGGCTGGAATACTGTTGAACGAGAAGGCATTTCTATACGTCATCCTGCACAATTTGTTTTAGTAGGCTCTGGTAACCCTGAGGAAGGCGAATTACGTCCACAACTCCTTGACCGCTTTGGAATGCATGCAGAAATAAGAACCGTCAAAGATCCTGCATTAAGAGTAAAAATTGTAGAAGAAAGAACATTATTTGATCTCGATCCTTATAGCTGGGTTGATAAATATAAAGATCAACAAGAAGCTTTAAAACAAAAAATCATTGATGCTCAAAATCTATTAGATAGCATTGAAATGCCATATGATTTTAGGGTAAAGATATCAAAAGTGTGTAGTGAACTAGATGTCGATGGTCTACGAGGAGATATTGTGACCAATAGGGCAGCAAAAGCTTATACAGCATTTCAAGGTAAAGAAACCGTTTCAAGTGAAGATATTCAAACCATTATTGTCTTATGCTTACGCCATCGTTTAAGAAAGGATCCATTAGAATCTATAGATTCAGGTTATAAAGTCATGAAAGTTTTTGAAGAAATCTTTGAAATCACTTAATCCACCTTTGTATGAGGAATTTTAGTATTCAAAACTAACAATATTATTTTATACGGATATATTATATATTATATATTAGGATCAGTATATGCTATAATATGTCCGTATTCTAGGGCCGGGATAGCTCAGTTGGTAGAGCAGTGGATTGAAGATCCTCGTGTCACCAGTTCAAATCTGGTTTCTGGCAGTTAAGTTTAGTTGTGCTAGATAATTTTTAATTTTGAAATATAGATATATTTATGGGTAAGGTTTATGATTGGTTTGAAGAAAGACTAGAAATTCAATCAATTGCTGACGATATTACGAGTAAATATGTACCACCTCATGTTAATATTTTCTATTGTTTTGGCGGTATTGTATTTACTTGTTTTTTAGTCCAAGTTGCTACAGGATTTGCAATGACTTTTTATTACAGACCAAGTATTAGTGAAGCATTCGCCTCAGTTGAATACATTATGACTGAAGTCAACTTTGGGTGGTTAATACGATCTATCCATCGTTGGTCTGCTAGTATGATGGTACTAATGCTAATTCTACATATATTCCGTGTTTATTTAACGGGTGGGTTTAAAAAACCACGTGAACTGACGTGGGTTACAGGGGTAACTCTAGCGGTAACTACCGTCTCTTTTGGTGTTACTGGTTATTCATTACCATGGGATCAAGTAGGATTTTGGGCATGTAAAATTGTGACAGGGGTTCCTGAAGCGGTACCGATTGTTGGACCACCAATTGTTCAATTATTGAGAGGCGGTGTCAGTGTGGGCCAAAATACTTTAACACGCTTTTATAGTGCACATACTTTTGTTTTACCATTAATTGCAGCAGCTTTAATGATTACTCATTTTTTAATGATTAGAAAACAAGGTATCTCTGGACCATTATAAATTTACTTAAACACACAGGCAACTGATATACAAAACTAGAGTTTTAATTTTTAATATAAAAAATACTAATAATGATATGTCAATTTTAAAAAAACCAGACTTAACTGATCCTAAACTACGTGCTAAATTAGCAAAAGGTATGGGTCATAATTATTACGGTGAGCCTGCTTGGCCAAACGATATTTTTTACATGTTTCCCATTTGTATACTAGGAACGTTTGTACTAGTTATTGGCCTAGCTGTGATGGAGCCGTCGGCTTTAGGCGAAAAAGCTAATCCATTTGCAACACCTCTAGAAATTCTCCCAGAATGGTATTTTTTCCCTACTTTTAATTTATTAAGAGTATTACCTAATAAATTATTAGGTGTTTTAGCTATGGCTGCAGTACCAATTGGATTAATAACAGTACCCTTTATTGAAAATGTTAATAAATTCCAAAATCCGTTTAGAAGACCTGTAGCATCTAGTGTTTTTTTATTAGGAACATTTGTAGCAATTTGGTTAGGTATTGGAGCTTGTCTACCAATCAGTAAAGCAATAACATTAGGTTTATTTTAATTCACTGAAACTTTTCTACATGAGCTTTATTTTTTCCAGCTCTTGTAGAAAAATTTTAGTAAATTAAACTACACTTTAAACGTTTTCTTTACATCCGAAATTGAAGTTTTTAAAATAGTTTCTGCCTCTGTTGTTAATTGCTTTGATGAGTTTACAATTTCTAGATATTCTGGTTTAGAACTTGTTATATATTCACGAAGACTTTTTATAAACGGGGCAATTTCTGCGATCTCCAAATCATCAAGGAAACCATTTGTTCCAATATAAATAATCGCTACTTGTTCTGCAACTGGAATAGGCGAGTTCTGCGCTTGCTTTAATATTTCTCTTAGTCGTTGCCCTCTAGCTAATTGAGCTTGTGTTGCTTTATCTAAATCTGAAGCAAATTGAGAAAAGGCTTCTAATTCGTCAAATTGGGCTAATTCTAATTTTAATTTCCCTGCAACTTGTTTCATGGCTTTAATTTGTGCTGCTGAACCTACTCTGGATACTGAAATACCAACATTTATTGCTGGACGAAGACCTGAATTAAACAAATCCCCCGATAAAAAAATTTGACCATCAGTAATTGAAATTACATTTGTAGGAATATATGCAGAAACGTCTCCAGCTTGTGTTTCGATGATTGGTAATGCAGTCATACTCCCGCTTCCAAGTACATCATTTAATTTTGCCGCGCGTTCTAGTAGACGAGAATGTAAATAGAAGACGTCACCAGGATAAGCTTCTCGTCCCGGAGGACGGCGTAATAATAAAGACATTTGTCGGTATGCGGACGCTTGTTTTGATAAATCATCATAGATTACCAAAGTATGTTTACCTGTATACATAAAGTATTCAGCAATTGCAGCCCCTGTGTATGGTGCAATATACTGTAACGTTGCAGGTTGATCAGCATTTGCAGTAACAATTACAGTGTATCCTAATGCTTCTCTTTCTTGCAGAGTAGTAACAGCCTGAGCTACAGAAGAAGCTTTTTGACCGATCGCGACATAAACGCAAACAACATCTTGACCTTTTTGATTGATGATAGTGTCTAAGGCAATAGAAGTCTTACCTGTTTGTCGATCTCCAATAATTAACTCACGCTGACCACGGCCAATCGGAATCATTGCGTCGATCGCAGTAATACCAGTTTGTAAGGGTTCACAAACAGATTTTCGACTAATAATACCGGGAGCCATTGATTCAATAAGACGTGTTTCTGTTGACGGTGCTTCACCTTTCCCATCGATAGGAATAGCTAAAGGATCTAAGACTCTCCCTAATAAACTTTCACCAACAGGAATCTGAGCAATTCGACCAGTTGCCTTTACTGTACTTCCTTCGAGAATTTCTCGGCCATCTCCCATAAGTACTGCCCCAACATTATCATTTTCTAAATTCAATGCAATTCCGACTGTACCTTCATCAAATTCTAATAGTTCACCCGCCATTACTTCATCTAATCCGTATACTCGGGCAATACCATCCCCTACTTGTAGTACAGTCCCAATAATGTCAATATTTAGATCAGCACTATAGTCTTCAATTTGCTTTCTAATAATATTACTTATCTCATTTGGATTTGTCATAGGATACTCAAAAAAAATTTTTAACTTGAATAAAAGCTTTAAATTAGAGAAAAAAGAGGTTCATTATTATAAAATTATTTAAAACTGGTTATAAGGATAGAAGATTTTAAGAAAATTTCGTTAAAAACTACCTTTTTAGCCTAATAAACTTACTTCCATTTGTTTAGCCAAACACTCTAACTCTCCACGTAGACTTAAATCAATAATCTTTGAATCTACTTTAATGATAAAGCCACCTAAGATTTCTTTATCAATAAGAAAAGTTATATTAATTTTAGAATAATAAATTTTAGAACTTGTAAACTCTGGCCCTAATAATATTTTAAGTTTTTCTACTAGTTGCGCCTTTTGATCTTGATTTAAAGGTAATGCTGAATATACTTCAACAAATTTAAGACATACAAAATCATAAGCCTTATTCAAAAATGTTTGGATAATACTTTGAAGGTAACCAATTCTTTTTTTATCTACTAGAAGCATCAAAAAATTTTTTGTTGTAGGACTAGTGTTTTTTGTTAAACATTTATTTAAAACATCCTTTTTATCTTTATCTGTGACCAAAGGATTTGCTAAATAATTTTCTAACACTGGAGTCATTTTTAATATTGTTAATAAACTCTCCATGTCAAAAATAATTTGGAAAAAGATTTGAGTATCAGATGTTTCTTCTTTTAAATATAAATTTAAGCCTAGTTGTAACAGAGCCTCAGAATATGGGCTTGCTATTTTTGAAGCAAACATTGTATTAGCCATTCTTAATCTCCTAATTGCTCTATTTTGCGAGTTATAATCGCGGATTGTTCAACTTTTCCCAACTGTTTTTTAAGTTTGCTGATAACACGATTTAAAGCTTTTTTTGACACTTCTTTAATAACGTCATTTATGATTTTATTCTCGCGATTACGTAACAACGCAATAGCTGTCGTAAATTTCTTAGAAAGATTTGTTTTTGCTTCTTCCCATTTTAATTTTAAAACATTTTGTTTTGTGACTTCCATCTGATTATTTATCTCTTTAATAATAATATCCATTTGAGACCATTGTTTTTTAGCCTCTGAATAACGTTTATTTGAGTCTGCTAAACGTACTTCAGCTTTTTCAATATCTTCTACAATTTTTTTCTTGCGAGTTGTAAGATTTTCAGTTAAAAAGTTTTTTATTACAAAAAACAATATAACTAACAAGATAAGAATATTTATTATGTTTGTTTCAAATAGATCTGTATTTAGTGAGACACCAAAATCTTCATTTGATAAAAAGTATTGAATATAGGTATTCATTTTTTCTTTTATAATTAGTATATGTAAATTTTACTCTGGGCGATTTAAATTTTCCTAGTAAACTTAAGGAATAATTTTTGTCATAACTTGATTACTTAAGACCTCTATTTCGTTATCAAAACTAGTTAAAATATTATCTTTATTTTTTTCAAAGTTTTCTGTTGTTTCAATCAAAAAATCATCTATAAATACTTGAGATGATTTCATTTTTTCATCTAAAATATCTCTGTATAATTTTTGATAAGTTAATAAATCTAGTTTTGCTGCTTTCCGAGCTTTCGAGGCTTTAACTTCATATTTCGTGTTTAATTTATTAGATTTTGCTAATAGACTAGTAGCTTCATCTAAGCTTTTTTTTATGTAAACATTTCGTTCATCAATACTATCCAATAGAGGTGTATATAAAATAAAATTTAATAGAAACATAAAAAGTATAAATTGTAATGCTACCACAGGTAGAGTACCATCAAAATCAAATAGTCCTCCAGTTTTTTCGGTCCCGATTATTAAAATGGAGCTATAGTTATAAAACATTTTTTAGTTTTAGTATTAAAAATAAAATTTTTTTGGGAAAGGATAACTAATGAAAAAGATTAGCCAAGACATTGAACATTATTGTTTTTTAATATCCTGGCTGTTTTTTTAACTAGTAAATGGGTTTGCAAATAATAAAGCTAAGGCCACAACTAATCCATAAATCGTTAAGGCTTCCATAAAGGCGAAACTTAAAAGTAAAGTACCACGGATTTTATTTTCTGCTTCAGGTTGACGAGCAATACCTTCAACGGCTTGACCAGCTGCAGTCCCTTGGCCAATTCCTGGTCCAATCGCAGCTAAACCAACAGCAAGACCAGCAGCTATAACGGATGCAGCAGAAACAATTGAATCCATATGATTTATTTATACGTTAGAAAAGAAAAAATTAACAAATTTCTAAGAATTTCTTTTTGATTAAAGTAAAAGTTAATGCTCTTCAACAGCTTCAGCAATATAAGCACCAGCTAAAGTTGAAAAAATCAAAGCTTGGACTGAACTCGCGAATACTCCTAGCAGCATAACAGGTAGGGGTACAATCAAAGGAACTAGAAGAGCTAAAACAGAAACTGTCAACTCATCAGCTAGAATATTACCAAATAATCTAAAACTTAAGGAAAGAGGTTTTGTAAAATCTTCTAAAATATTAATAGGTAACAAAAGAGGTGTAGGTTCAATATACCGCTTAAAGTAGCCAAAACCTTTTGTACTGAAACCTGCATAAAAATACATGAATGATGTTAATAACGCTAAAGCGACAGTTGTATTTATATCATTTGTAGGAGCTCCAAATTCACCTTCAGAAAGCTTTATTAATTTCCAAGGAATTATAGCTCCAGCCCAGTTACATCCAAAAATAAATAAAAATAGTGTTCCAATAAAGGGTAGCCATGGGCGATATTCATGTTCACCTAGCTGATTTTGAGCAATATCTTTAACAAATTCGACAACTGATTCCATAAAATTTTGCCAGCCATCTGGTATTATATTTTTATTTGAAGTGCCTAAAAAGGAAAATAAAAGGATTAAAAGTATTACGAAAGAGCTTACAATTAAAACTTGCCCATGAAATGTAATATCATTTAGCTCCCAATAAAGATGTTTCCCAACTTCGATGTCTGACAAAAAAACCGAGGAATTTAAATTAATAGAATTAGAGTTTTGAAAAATATTCATATTTGATTTTAATAAAGAGATAAATTATAACACCCTATGCAAAATAAGCATAAAGATGAATCGCTAACACTAGAGAGTACTATATTAATATAGCTTAAAAGAGTAAAGAAAGAAAAAATTTTAGTTAGAAAACTTTTCTATCATGTAATGTTAAGTACCTAGTATATAACGCGTAAATCGTTTTATTTTAATATTTTCGCCAAAAAGAGAAATTTTCTCTTTTATTAATTCTTCTACAGTAATATTTGTATTTCGAATAAAAGGTTGATTAATTAGACTTAAATTTTTTAAGGTTTTTTCAACCCGCCCTATAATAATTTTTTCTTTTAATTCGTCAGTTTTATTGCTTAAATCATCTTTTTTTAATTCTATTTCTTTTTCGGCAAGAAAGATTTCTTTTGGTATGTCTTCAACGTTAATATACAGAACTTCTGGTGAGGCTGCGATTTGCATCGCAATATTTTTAACTAACTCTTGAAATTCTTCACGACGCGCAACAAAATCCGTTTCACAGTTAACTTCGACTAAAACACCTATTTTTCCACCTGTATGAATATAACTACTTACTAATCCTTCAATAGCTGTTCTATCAACTTTTTTATCTGCAGAAGCCAAACCTTTTTGACGTAAAGTTTTAATAGCTTCATCAAAGTTACCATTTGTTTCTTGTAAAGCTTTTTTACAATTCATCATTCCTGCCCCAGTCTTTTGTCTTAATTCTTTAACTAATGCCGAGCTAATTTCTAAAGTCATACTAATTTATTATCCTTACGTTTATTTTAATATTTTGTTTAAAAAATGAAGACTTTCTCTAAACTTTTGGAGAATTTGATTGACCTAAACAAATACTATCTGTCAAGTTTGTAATAATATATCTTATTGATCTTATAGAATCATCATTTCCAGGTATAGGGATTGTTGCTAAATTTGGATCGCAATTAGTATCCAGAATAGAGATAATTGGAATACCTAAAGAAAGAGCTTCTTGGATAGCAATAAGTTCGCGTTTTTGATCAATAATAACTAGAATATCAGGAATTTTTTTCATTCCTTTAACTCCAGTAAAATATTTTTTAAGCTTCTCTAATTCTTTTTTTAAATTTGAAGCCTCCTTTTTAGGTAAATTTTTAAAAAGAGTCAGTTTTTCCTGTTCTTCCAATTTATTTAAGCGATCAATGCGCCCCTTTATCGTTAACCAATTAGTCAGCATTCCACCTAACCAGCGATGATTTATATAAAATGCTCCACATTTTTCCGCTTCACGAGCAATTAGAGAAGCAGCATGCTTTTTAGTTCCAACGAATAAAAACGTTTGATTTTTTGATGCTGCTTTTTTACTGAAGTCACAAGCTTTTTTTAAAAATTCTGTTGTTTGAATTAAATCTAAAATATGTATCCCATTTCGTTCCGCATAAATATACGGAAACATCTTTGGGTTCCAACGGTGAGCTTTATGCCCAAAGTGAACACCTGCATCTAAAAGTTGAGCCAATTCAATCTTAGCCATAGAAATAAGAATCCTTTTATTTTTAATGTTTTATTAAATAATAATTATTTGGTTTTCGTCTTTATAGGTTAGTATAGTAGACTTTTAAATTTTTGCGACTAAAAATTAATAATGAGAAAAGTTACTTCTTATTATATTTAAATTTTATTAATTTTTTTAATTTTAATTGCTTTAATTTTACCTGATTTTTCAGACTTAGGTTGTCTTTTCTTATAGTTCCTTCTTTAGGCAATAAAGCTTTATGAAAAGTAATATCTTGGTTTGTATAAAACCCTGTACCGGCGGGGATTAATCTTCCCGTGATAGCATTTTCTTTTAACCCTTGAAGCCAATCCGTTTTACCTTGAATTGCCGCTTGCGTCAAGACTTTTGTTGTTTCTTGAAAACTAGCTGCAGCTAAAAATCCATCAGTTCTTAAAGAGGATTTCGTAATCCCTAATAAGATTGGACGGAAACCGACTTTATTATCATTTTTAAGACAAAGGTTAATATAGCGAGCTTGGTCTAAATCGATAATATCCCCAGGTAAAAAATTAGTTTTTCCTGGATGCTCGATATACACCTTGTGTGTCATTTCACGAATAATTAATTCAACATGCTTACTAGAAATTCTAACACCCTGCGAAGCGTATATAGCTTGAACAGAGCTTAATAGTAACGTTTGCAATTTTTTTAGACTACGGTACGCTGATTCATAAATGGATAAGGTTCCTAAAGAATAAAAATAACGAAAATAGACATGTAAAAGGGTATGAGGATTTAGAGCCCCTTCAGTTAAAGGTTGTCCTACAGATATAATTTCATATTTTTTTACTAGTAACCTTTCGGAGCGTGACGCTTTGTAACAATTTTCCGTTTGAAACGGTGTCGTGATAATAAAAATAAGATCGGACGTATATTTAATATCTTTAATAAAACTTTGTCCCGTGGAAAGTAATGCTTCTAACTTAGGTTTGCGAGCTTCTAAAATATCGTCAATTTTAGGTAAACCTTGAACAATATCCCCCGTTTTCAAACGCTCATAAATTAATTGCCCAAAATTTTCTTGTGTTTTAATATAGTCACCAGGAACTTTCCTAATTAACGCTCCTTTAGAAAAAAAATAAGATTGGCTTAAATGTAGAAGAATTTTATTTCCAAAAATTTCTTTTATTAATCCAGAATCCTTCGTCTGAATATTATTATTAAAAAGTGTATTTGCTTGTAAAAACTGATTTTTTTGATAACTGTGAGTGAAACTATCTAAAAAAATTTCTTGATAATCTAATTTTGTAGTTAGTAAAATATTCGCTTTAACATTATTTTTTTTTATTTTAATACTCGAAACAAAACTATCAAAAGAATTTATTGTATCAAAAGACCCAATGATACTATAAGGATCAATAAATTGGTTTTCGTCCACAAGTAAATTTAGTTTGACCTCATTCTTTTTTATTTCTTTGGGTATTACCTCGTCAAAAACAAATATTTGAGAATAGCCGACGCTAATTTCACCCCAAGAATTCTTTTTTTGAGGTCCCTTAAATTCAAAAAGTAATTCGTTATTGATCGAATCAAGACGATAATCAATAACTAAGGGAGAATCCAAAAATTGGATCGGTGTATCAATTTTAATTTCTTGACCTGATAAAATGTGTAAGTTAAAATTTTCAATGAGTAAATTAAGGGGTGAAAAACAATTTGGTTTAAAAACTTTGTGTGGGCTTTCATGCGTAAACTCATATCTAGTTATAGGTCTAATGCATAAGTAAGTTATTTTATCGATAGTCTCAATTTGAATATAACTTAGTACTTTAATTTCAAATTTCTCGAATAGCTTTTCTCCAGGATAATAAATTTGCTCATCGAATTCTTTATGATCTACTTTTTTAGGATCTATCAGATATCGTTGTCCGGGTGTAACAGTAATATATTTAATTTGATCTTCAGTCTCATAATTAATAAAACCGTTTATATTAATAAAATAGTAAGGAAAAATTTCCATATTTTTTTTTACATAACTACCTTTTTTAAACTTCAAATCTTTTTTATTATTCCGCGTCTTGATTGTGGCTTGCGGGACATAAAAAACTGTTGAGCCTGCCCTTATCTTACTACTTCTTTTATTTCCCAAAATAGTTGGTCTATAAAAATTAGATAGATAAAATATCCCACCTGTTTTTGTCTTATACTTTTTATCCGTTAGAAATCCAATGCAAAATATACGATTATCTAGTAATTCTGGTTTAAAAATTATTTCTTTATTTTGTGACAAATAAACTTTACATTTAATTAATTCGAAACTATTCTTTTCGAGAAAAATTCGAAGATCCTTTTTACTTCGAGAATAATTTTGAATCTTGATACTATTTATTTCTTTTGTTAGTTTATTCTTACAAAAATAAGTAAACCCACCTGTAGTAGTAACAATTTTCGATTGAGCTACGGCTTGATTTTTATAAATTTTTTCTAATTTTCGTGCTTTTAAACTCGCATTAAAGGGGATACTTAAAACATTTCCAGATAAGATCCAGAAAATATAATTTTTTTTATTTCGCTTAGTAAACTCCTCATTAACCGAACTCTGTGGGAAACCATCCTTTTCTAAAATTATTTCTCCACCTTGTTTTGCACATATATATTTTATTTCCTTTTCAGCTAAATTGATCTCTTTTAATTTAGGAGCTGCTTCAAATAATACTTGGTTGCGTCGAATATAATTATTGTTATTTACTAAAATTATGGTTCTGGCCTCAACTGGAATTTTTACTACTTCGTTTGCGTAATTAATTATTGACAAGAACGATTCGTTTTCAGTAACTACAGCGTCTTGTCCATAGTCGGTACGATAAGGACTTATTTTTAAGGCGGGTGGAAAATTTAAGTAACCAGAGCATTCTGCACGCGCTTGGCGGACCAATTCACTAGTGAAAACTCCTCCTGTATGAAAAGTTCTCATGGTCAATTGAGTACCTGGTTCGCCAATTGATTGAGCTGCGATTAATCCAACAGTCTCTCCTAATTCCACCAAATAACCAGATGCTAGATTCTGTCCATAACAATACTGACAAACTCCTCTCCGACATTCACATGTTAAAGGCGATCTTATAAATATTTTGATAATTTTGTATTTCTCTAATGCTTCTACCATAGCGGCGTCAATCTGTTGATTTCTAAGTCCAAGAATATCTGTAGTACCTGGCTTAAATATCGTCGTAGCTAAAATACGACCATTTAAAAGCTCTTTCAAAGATAAGAAACTCTTCTCTTCTTTTTCAGAATTTTCTTGCAAAAAAATTCCTCGTATGGTTTTACAATCTAATTCACTAACTATAATCCTTTGCGAAACCTCAACAAGACGTCTCGTTAAATAACCAGAATCAGCAGTTTTTATAGCTGTATCAACTAAACCTTTACGTGCTCCATAAGAAGAAATTATATAATCGGTGATCGATAGACCTTCACGAAAGTTCGTTCCAATCGCTCTATCAATAATTTGACCATTTGGATCTGACATTAAGCCTCTCATACCAACTAATTGGCGAACTTGTTCAAGATTTCCACGTGCTCCTGAAAAAGCCATAATATAAACCGAATTTAATGGGTCCGTTTTTCGAAAAAAATTCACAAGCCGTACTTTTAATTCTTCACTTGTACTATTCCAAATATGAATAATTTTTTGAAATCTTTCTACCTCCGTTATCTGACCATTATTCGCTTGACATTCGGTTAAAGATACCTCCTTAGAAGCTTTTTGCATAAGAACTCGTTTCGCCGGCGGTATTCTTAAATCCTCAATACTAATCGAAATACCTGACTGAGTAGCGTATTGAAATCCTAATTCTTTTAATTGGTCTACAAAATAAGCAGCTTTTCGTTGCCCATAAGTTTTAAATGCCCATTCAATAATTTTTTTTAGTTCTTTTTTATTAATAATATTATTAGAAAATATTTTTGATCTTTTAACCATTTTCTTTTCCTCCTATTTATTTAAGATATCATTGATACATTCATTAAAAATTATACGACCCGGTGTCGTACGAAGAAACTGGACAATTATTTCCCCTTTAGTAGTTTCTTTACGTTGTAAATTGGTATAAATTTGAAGATTTTCATTATTAGCTAAGGGAATAGTTTTTATAAATTGGAGGTGTGTATCCAAAATTAGATCATTTGGACATCGAACCCAAATCGAAGAATGAACTTGTAATTGATTTTGCTGATAGGCCAATATTACCTCATTAAAGTTCGAAAAATAATTATTTGCACCCTTTAACTGCATTTTATTTTGTGCAGTTAAATAATAAAACCCTAAAATCATATCTTGCGAAGGTTGAATATTTGGCTCACCTGTAGAAGGAGATAAAAAATTATTTGGAGCTAACAAACATAATCGTGTTTCTAATTGAGACTCAAACGATAATGGAATATGAACGGCCATTTGATCGCCATCAAAATCTGCATTGAAAGCTGGACAAACAAGAGGATGCAATTGAATTGCACGACCTCTAACTAATTTAGGATCAAAAGCTTGCACGCCTAAACGGTGTAATGTAGGTGCACGGTTCAAAATAATTGGATGTTGTTTCAATATTTCCTCAGTCAAGTACCAAATAAAAGATTGATTACTATAAATAATTTTTTTAGCTTTTTTTATTGAGTGTGCTAATCCTTGAGAAAGCAATTTGTAAATTAGAAATGGTAAAAATAATTCAATTGCCATTTCGTAGGGTAAGCCGCATTGGTTTAATTCTAATTGAGGCCCAACAACAATAACAGAACGACCAGAATAATCTACTCGTTTACCTAATAAATTTTGCCGAAAGCGGCCTTGTTTTCCTTCAATAATATCAGCTAAGGATTTTAATGGACGTCTATTTGCATCTAAAACTTTAGAACCACGTTTTCCATTATCTATAAGTGTATCCACAGCCTCTTGAATCATACGTTTTTCGGTTTTAACAACAATACTAGGGGCGTGGACTGATAGTAATCTCTTAAGACGTTTATTTCTAATAATGACTTTTCGATAAAGCTCATTTAAGTCTGAGGTTGCAAATCTGCCACTATCTAATTTTACTATAGGGCGAAGACCAGGAGGAAGAACGGGAAGAAAATCAAAAACCATCCATTCAGGTCTAGTATTTGTTGTCAAAAAATTTTCAAATATACGTATTCGTTTAATAGCATCTTCAACTGCTTTTGTTACCGTTGAACAAAACATTATATTACGATTGACCTCAATCTCACTTTTTAAATCAATTTTTTTTAACCTATCATATAAAATTTCAGCACCTTGACGCTTCTTACCGTAAACAAACCCTTCAGATACAGTCCCATAAAAAAAGTCATCATATTTAGAAATATCTTGATCTTGCTCTGGCTCATTTCCACCATAAACGATACTTTCAAGTTTATTTATTGAAGAAGCCAAAATAGACGCTAAGAAGCTTGGTGATCCTTTCAAATACCAAATATGTGTAACAGGCGTTAATAGTTTAATATAACCCATTCTATGCCGGCGTACTCTTGATTCTGTAATTTCTACACCACAAATTTCACAAATAACTTTAGCATCTTCTCTATACTTATAACGACCACAAGTACATTCCCAATTTTTTATAGGTCCAAAGATTCTTTCACAGAATAAACCTCCTTTTTCAGGTTTATGAGTTCGATAATTGATGGTTTCTGGTTCAGTCACTTCACCTACAATCTCACCATTAGGTAATATTTTTTCAGCCCATTCTCTAATTCTTTCAGGAGAGGCCAAATTAATTTTTACGTACTCAAATTGTTGTTTAGTTTTTCTCATTTTATACTTATTAATTTATTACAATAATACAGATTTAACCAGAGTTAAAAGGTTAACTTTGTAGGACGAAATTTCACCATTCTTGAATTTACCAATCTTATGAGTTGTTATATCTAAACCTAAAGCATTTAGTTCTCGAAGTAACACTTTAAAAGATTCAGGAACTCCCGGTTCAGGTATTGGACGTCCTCGTATAATCGCATTAAAAACTTCATGGCGCCCATTAATATCGTCAGATTTAATTGTTAACAATTCTTGAAGAGTATAAGCTACCCCAAAAGCTTCTAAAGCCCAAACTTCCATTTCCCCAAAACGTTGACCACCGTGCTTAGACTTGCCACCTAAGGGTTGTTGAGTAACCAAAGAATATGAACCTGTTGATCTTGCGTGCATTTTCTTATCTACCAAGTGAATAAGCTTTAGCATATAAGGTTTTCCAACAAGTACGGAATTATCAAAATTTTCGCCTGTTCTTCCATCTTTAAGACTAATTTTACCTGGTGATGAAGTATTAAAAAGCCAAGTTTTGTCTGTTTTTTTAGCCGCCGTTTTCAAGGCTTTATTTATTAGGATACGTGAGGCATCTGACCGATACATTTCATCAAATGGTAAAACTTTAAATCTATGATTTAAGTAATCACCAGCGAAGCCTAATAAACATTCGAAAATTTGACCTACATTCATTCTTGAAGGCACTCCTAAAGGATTTAAAATGATATCGACTGTCGTCCCATCAGGCAAAAAAGGCATATCATAGGTCGGGATAATTTTTGAAATAACACCTTTGTTACCGTGTCGTCCTGAAATTTTATCACCTATTTTAATTTTTTTAATTTGTGCTATCGAAATACAAATCCATTCATAGACACCTGAAGCTAAATTATCTCCCTTAGCACGAGATGCTGTTTGTATTTCAATGACGCGTCCAGAAATTCCATTTGGTACTCTTAAGGAAGTATCTTCGGGCTCAGGAGATTTAATATCAAAGATTGCTCTTAGCAATTTGCTTTCAGGTAATTCTTCATCCTCCACAATTGGAGTAATCTTTCCAACCAATATATCTCCTGCATTGATAAACGTTCCTTTTTTAATTATACCATTTGCATCCAAATTACAGATGGTATCTACTCCCACACGTGGAATTGAAGTTGTTATTTGCTCTATTGTTTCACTATTATCTGTTAGCTTAAGTTCATATTTTTCAATATGAATCGAGGTAAACAAATCATCTTGGACCAACTTTTCGCTAACCAAAATAGCATCTTCGTAATTATAACCTTCCCAAGGTATATAGGCTACTGTCAAATTCTGACCTAGAGCCAATTCTCCACCGTCCGTACCAGGACCGTCCGCAATAATTTGACCAGGTTTTACAAATTCGCCAGCCCAAATTAAAGGTTTTTGATTAATAATAGTTTCTTGATTTGAACGGCGGTATTTATCTAAAAAATAGACTTTAGAACTATTATCTTTTTTATTATCAAAAATTATAATCCGGTCAGCAGAGACAGAATTAACTATACCTTCTAATAAATTTATCATTACTACTTGAGAATCTGCAGCAATTTGATGCTCAATTCCAGTTCCAATAATAGGTTTTTTTGGATATAATAATGGAACTGCTTGCCTTTGCATATTTGAACCCATTAATGCACGATTCGCATCATTATGCTCCAAAAAAGGTATTAGGGAAGCTCCTATTGCAATAATTTGTATAGGGGAAACTGCAATAAAATCGACACTTAGTGCATCTACGATTATAAATTCATTATAAAATCTAACAGGAACCACTCTACTTTGAAAAAACCCTTCACATGTTAATAAAACATCACCTGATGCCACCTTATATATAGTTTCTTTTTCAGCGGTTAAATAAATAGGATTAGATTCTTTTAAAACTTTCCCTTTATACGCTCGTAGAAATGGGGTAGTAATAAATCCATATTCGTTAATTTTTGCGTGAGTTGCCAAAGAAGCAATTAAACCAGCTTTTTGACCTTCCGGTGTTTCAATTGGACATAAACGTCCATACTGGGTTGGGTGGATATCACGAGCTGCAAAGCTAACATGGTCACTATTCAAGCCGCCAGGGCCTAAAGAACTTATTCTTCGTTTATGTGTAAGTTGTGCTAAGGCATTTGTTTCATCAAAGTATTGTGATAATGGACTCAGACCAAAAAACTCGCGTATGACTGAGGTTAAAAGTTTTGAAGGTACCAAAGCGCTGGGCATTAAAATTTTTTCTAAAGAGACTTCTTTTTTTTGAGATTTTAGATATTTTTTTTTACTTTGGCTTTTGCACTTTTTTTTGCTCATAGGCCGTTTTTGCTTAAGTTTTACCCTGAACATATCAGACGTTAATTTTTCATTTGCGCTGATATTTTTCTTTAAGCGAGTAAGAGCTACTCTAACTTGAAGTTGTAAGAGTTCACCTATTGAGCGCACACGTCTGTTTTCTAAATTATCTATATCGTCGAGTTTCTCATTGTAAAGACTTATATAAATTAACCTATCTAAAGATTTGAGGATATCAAGAGAAGTAAGCGTTCTCGTATTTAAAGGTAAGTTAAGTCCTAACTTTTTATTCAGTTTAATTCTACCAACTTCTCCAAGATCATAGAAACTCTTATTTAAAATTTTCTCTTGGATTAGTTCCCTTACTCTAAAAACTGCAACAAGCATACTTTTATTATAACTTCCAAATGTTACTTTATTAAACATTTTTTCATAGATAACTAGATTTAAAGATTTTACACTTTTCTTAAGAAATTCATAATTTTGAATAGTTTGATAAATTTCATGGTCTTGAAGGGAAAAGCCAACTAAAAACCAATTTATAGGTATTTTATATTGTTTATCTAATTTCACCCAAAGTAAATTGTATTCTAATTCGAAAGTCACCCAAGAACCATGTTTTGAAATAATTGTCCCTTCATAAAAAACTTTTTTTTCTTTTTGAATTCTCTTATAGTAAATACCTGGACTCCTAACAATTTGACTAACAATAATTCTTTCACACCCATTAAAAATAAAGGTCCCTTTTTCTGTCATTAATGGTATCTCGCCAAAAAATACTTGCTCTTTGGGCGAGTAGTCTTCCGGTTGTATTTTATCATTTTCTATCGTTTCGTTTTTTTTTAACGACATCAGAACATAAATTCTTAGATTAAAGTGCCCTTTTTTTTTTAGGGCATTCAGAATTGAAAAATTCGGATAATATATTTTATATTCCTGTCCGTAAATAATCAGTTCAATCCCACTTTTTTTATTCACTATTGAAGGGCAATAGGTCAGTTCTTCTGGTAAGCCTTCTTTCAAAAACCAGCAAAAACTTATTCTTTGAGTTTCGGATAAATCGGGAAGAACCACTGAAGATTTTTGCTTTTTTTTTTCTAAAGTATATTTCATAAAAGTTATAAGTTTTTGTTATATTGTTAACGAATATTTAAAGGGGATATTAGAAATAATAATAAAACACTAAAAAATATTATTTACGAAAAGTATTTCTATACAAATTTGATTTTTTTCTTGCTGCCGTATTTTTATGAATGATCTTTTTTTTTGCCGCTTTATCAATGTGGCCTACAGCTAAGCTAAAATATTTGAGAATAAGTAATTTATCTTCATCAGAATCTTTTTTAACCAGAGCTAAAAGAGTTTTTTCAGATACCTTTATTAACGACTTATATCTATTATTTTGGATACTATTTCTTCTGTTCGTTCTTATACGCTTCTTTGCCGATTTACTATTTGCCATGTTTAATTGCTCCTACAATATAGTATATTATATTAATGTATGATAGCATTGTATACACTTTTATATTAGATATGCAAATTTTTAAAGCGCTCTTAAATTTAAAAGGAGAGAGTCGGATTCGAACCCACGGAACGCGTAAACGTTCATCTGATTTCAAATCAGACGCAATCGACCATCTCTGCCATCTCTCCAATACATTTTTTTTTACTTTTTGAGCTTCTAGTTAGAATTATTTGAAATTACATATAATAGTAACTAGAATTAATTTTTAATACCTTAAACAGTGACTACAGACTTGGCTTAAAACGTCAAGATAATATTTCGTTTTTACTGCCACTTAACTGATGCTGGATTAGGGTTTTTTCCTATTGAAAAATCTCTTTTCCCCACTGCAGTTCGCCCTTCGTTTGATGTTTCAGGAAAAACGCCATCTTTTGGGTGTAAGAATTGAATTTCCCCTCCGGGAAAAATTCTATATATTTTGTAGTCTTTTATCTTTAATTTTTTTAATTGAGTTCCCAGAGCAAGGCATTGTTCTTTCCGAGCAAGATATAAAAGGTTTTGACCCAAAAGCATTAAGGCAGTACCAGCCGTAGGCATTTCAAAAAGTTGTTCTTCTTTTGAATTCCAAGTAATTACGTACTTTTCTTCAAACTCTGCTGAACGTAACCAACCACCAGTACTACCGCCAAAGATAGGCATATTTTTGCTAGGATAAAGAGTCATTGGACACTCGGAAGAAAATTTGGATTGAAAAATTTAGTAAATTTATATAAGTTATAGCGGAGGCCGGATTTGAACCTGCGACTTTCGGGTTATGAGCCCAACGAGCTACCAAACTGCTCTACTCCGCAATATGTGAGGATAAAAAATCGGGACGGCAGGATTTGAACCTGCGGCACCCTGCTCCCAAAGCAGATACGCTACCAAACTGCGCTACGTCCCGTGGGCATCTAAAACACAATCCAAGTATATAAAAAAACCTTAGACTGTGTCAAAATCAACAGATTACTGGCATGAAGATTTTACGCTGCGGCTTCTTTAGCAGCATACATTACTTCTAAGGTGATTTCCTCCATTTTTTGCTGCTCTGCAAATTTTTCGGTATTTCGCTTAATTTTCCCTCTAATAAAGCCAGGTATTTTTGTTAGCTCAGCTTGTGATTCTAAATTCCATTTTATAGCTGAATTACTCTCATTAAAAGATAAGCCAGCACTTACAACTTCTTTCGTGTCATGACCACCAAAAATTTCTAATAAATGATCCTCCATCCCTAATGTAAAAGAATTATATATTAAATCAGCAATTTGATTTGCTCCTTCATACCCTAAAAATGGTCTATAACTTAGAGGAAAATTCTGAATATGCACAGGTGCAGATATGACACCGCATGGTATATTTAACCGCTTAGCTACATGTCGTTCCATTTGTGTCCCAAAAATTACAGCTGGTTCAATTTTAGCTATTAAATCCCCTATTAAATTGTGATCATCTGTAATGATGATTTCATCACATAAGTCACCGACTTCTTTTTCAAACCACGATTTATCATATTTACAATATGTTCCGGACCACACTACATTAATTCCCATCTCTTTCGTTAAAATTTTTGTCATAGCAGCGGCGTGAGTTGAATCCCCAAAGACAATTGCTTTTTTACCCGTTAAGTTTTGACAATCAATAGATCTAGAAAACCAGGCGGATTGAGATACAAACCTTGTTTGTATATCAATATATTTTTCAAAATTAACATCTATCTTATTCTCATTTAGGATGTTTTGAATTTTTCTTATACATTTAGCCGTCTCAACTACACCCATTGGAGTAGTATCAATAAAAGGCATATCGAATTCTTTTTTTAAGTATTCGGCTGCTAATAATCCAATTTCTCGATAAGGAACTATGTTGAACCAAGCCTTAGGTAAATTTTTTAATTCCTGTACCGAGGCACCTTCTGGTATTATGCTATTGATTTTTATATTCAAATCTGACATTAAACGCTTTAATTCTGCAATATCATGTTGATTATGAAAAGCCAGGTTAAAAGCGCCTATAATATTCACTGACGGTTCAGTAGTCTTAGATATATCTAATTGCTTATTTTTTCCAGCTTTTTTTATATAAAATTGTATAATTTGCTCCAATGTCCGATCTGCCGCTTGCATTTCGTTAACTCTATAATGGTTAACATCTGCTAATAAGACATCTGCATGTGTCTCTATCGACGCTCTATTAACAAAATTCTGTAAATCTTCCTGTAAAATACTTGAAGTACAAGTCGGGGTTAATACAACTAAATCAGGTTTTTCTTCCTTATCTTTTCTACTAATATTATTAACAACTTTTTCTTGTGAACCCCTTGCTAACACATGTCGATCAACAACGCTTGCTGTCACTGAAGTAAAATCACGCTTTCTCTCTAACATCGACCGCATAACATTAAAATAATCATCTCCCAAAGGAGCATGCATAATAGCATGAACATTTTTAAAAGAACTTGCAATTCTAAGTGTACCAATATGTGCCGGACCAGCATACATCCAATAAGCTAATTTCATAAGTTATTATGGTTAAGTAAATAGGAAAATTTTGAACATTCAATTGCACCACCGGTTAAGGTTTAAAAGTATTATAGTACATTTTTTCTATTTGAGTAAAATTCTCTTAAAAAATAAATTTTATCTTTTTTTGATAAGACTTGTTACGCTTACTGAACCATAGTATATTATTAGTGAAACAGGGTCGATGCCCGAGTGGTTAAAGGGGGCGGATTGTAAATCCGCTGGTTTACCTACGTTGGTTCAAATCCAACTCGGCCTATTAATAGTAGTAACAATATTTATTTTTTCGGTTTTTTTGGCGATTTATCTTTCCGAACTCGATCCCACCATATAAAATCTGGGCCGTCTCTTCCCAGATGTACCTCGATTGCTTCTCGCATAAAGGCATTACTCTCGTACTTTCCTAATAAAGCTCTCGAAAAACAAGGAATAAAAACTAGTAACCAAATCAAAAATCCTAACAAAGCCGCTTCAGATTTATCTGTTGGATTATCAAGGACTGATTCTGTAAAATAAGTAAAAATTTCGTGCAGAATACCTTGGAAAGATATAATTATAACTCCATACATTATATTAAAACGAACGAGACGATCCTTCGGTATTTTATATCTTACAAAAATACCATAAGCAACCATCAAATAAAGAAAAGATAAAAATGGAATTTGTTGAACAATCTCCACAGAATCTATGACAAAGTTAGGCAAAAAAATCCGTACAAGGTATGGATGAGAGTTCGCTACAAGAGGTATGTAGGTATTAACTACATCTAGGTATGGTATATAATACGCGAGAAGCGATAAAACCCTTTGAATAATTAGTCCATTGAAAGCCAAAAACCATTTTCTTGGTTGATTAATACTAAATTTCTGATCAAGTATAAAGCCAAGTAGGAAGAATAAAATAAAAAGAAATATTTCCCCCCAATACAACTCTAAAGCCACCATCTTGAGCGTTTCTATAATATTCATGGTAATTTTCCTTGTGATTTTATTTTTAATATATGCTAATCTATTATAATATAGCAACCTCTAATAAGCAAGTTTAATAGTTATAGTTATCTCGCAATTATTAAATTTAGACCTTAAAGGAGGTCTAAATTTGATTATCTAAGAATCAAAATCGAGTTTTATTTCAATTTTTTTATAAATCAACTGTTATAAAAAGGACTGCTTGAACTTTAGAAACTCGAGATTAAATTTTACTTTAGCACGATTAGTTCTACCACCATAGATTACTCTAGTAGGAAAATAAAGTAACCAAAATTCTGAAAAAGATATATAACTTATAAGGCTACTAATCATTAGACAAAAGAATCCACTATATATTAGTTTAATACCAGGATCAGATTTAATCTGTATACCTGTTGAAGAAATTATATCAATTAACTTGAAATTACTAAAATCCCTTTGAAAAATATTATCACCTATGTTGATATTTCTAATGAACTTTCCATTATCATTATATAAACTCATTTGGCCGCGGTTGTCCTTAATAAGAACGACAAAGCTTTCAGCACCTTTTTTTAGACTAGGCAAAGAACTGAGCCAAATCTTTTGGTTGGAAGTATTGATTTTCGAAATAGGAAGTTGAATGGTTAACATTGAGTTATCGTTATTCTTATACTGCAATCGTAATCCGAGAATTCCCCAGTCCGTTTGATAAATGATTAAATTCCCTAATAGTAATGGATTGTTTACGGAAATCGTTTTTCTTTGAGATTCTAACCCAGACCCATTTAAAATAGAAATATCAGTGTAAAATTGTCTTATTGAACCAGTAGGGGTATAAATTGACCAAAAATCATTAACACGAAAAGTTTTTTGTGGGATCATAGAAAAAAAACCATTTTTTATAGTATTTTGTATATGAAACAATTCAGTTTTGGGTATTAACTCTTGCGAAGTAAAACCACTTAATGCTCCCAATGCACTCCCTAATAAAACACAAATAATACTAAAGTGAACAATGATAGGACCGATTCGACTTATTAAACCTTTATATGCGTAGAAACTGTTTGACTGTTGAAAAAGAGAGTATTGCTTTTCCAATAGTGTATAACTCAAGTGGCTGGGAAATACTTTCGCTGCGTTTAATTTAAAACTTAATTTATTGTATTGAGTTACCTGCTTATAAAAGTAATATCTTCGTGAAAATTTTAAAGTCGGTAATTGCTGAAGGAAAGTGCAACATCCTAATGATAAGCCGAAAAGAATCAATAATAATATAAACCACCAGGTACCATAAATATTGTTAAGTCCGAAAAAGAGAATGATTTTCGATAAAGGTAAACCAAAAATTGGTATTGAATAATTTACTTGATAAAATTGAATTTCTTTACTTTGCTCAATGATAGAACCGAGACTAGTGACAATAGCAATGACTAATAATATTAATATAGCTAATTTTAAATTAGCTAAATATTTAAAAAAGCGTTTAATCATGGACGTAAACTTGAATTAAAATTTTTAGGCGAAACGAACCCTTCCTGACCTAGCCCAACTATTTATTTTGGATGCCCGTAAAGGGGCAATGTCAATAAGTGGAACAGTTTCTTTAATCGCTAACAAAATATCACCCGTCGTAAAATCTCTATCCTGGCTAAACGCCACATACATTGCATCAATAATAGTTTGTTCAATCTCTGCACCTGAAAAACGTGTAGATTTTCTACTTAATCTTTTAATATCATATATTTCCCAACTTTCAGGTCGAAATTTCTGTAAATGAATTTCAAAAATGACTTCTCTTTCATTCAAATCTGGCGATTTTAAAAAAAAGACCTCATCGAATCTACCCTTACGTAATATTTCTGTGGGTAAAGATTTGATATCATTAGCAGTAGCAACAACAAAAACGGGAAGTGTTTTTTCTCCAAGCCAGGTAAGTAAAGTCGCTAAAACGCGACTTGTTGTTCCGCTATCCGAATCATAGTTACGATCAATAAATGATTTATCAAGTTCGTCAATCCATAAGATACAAGGAGATAGGGATTCAGCAATATCGATCATTTCACGGACTCGTAACTCGGATTCTCCTACAACTCCACCAAATAATCTTCCGATATCTAACCGTAAGAGTGGTAATCGCCACTCAAAGGCAATTGCTTTAGCAATCAAGCTTTTTCCACAGCCTTGCATTCCGGCTATTAAAACTCCTTTTGGTATAGGTAAATTATATTGGAGCGCTTTCTCAGAGAATACATCATTTCTTGCCGTTAACCATCTTTTTAAATTATATGCACCACCGATATCTTTCAAACGTTTTTTAACTGCCCAAAACTCTAATAACTTTGTCTGACTTATTACTTGACGCTTTTCTCCTAAAATTATGGGAATTGAATTATGATCGAGTTGTCTATAAATTACAATTGCTTTTCCTAAAACTCTTCGAATCTTTTCTAAAGATAACCCTTGACAGGCTTTGATTATATTTTCAACTGTTTTTTGTGATATTTTACCTTTTAACGTTAATTTTTGCGATAAACGTAAAATCTCAGCTCGTATTTCTTTCGGACTAGGTAAATTAAATTTCAAAATTGTGATCGAATCTTTAAGATCGTTCGGAATTTGAATTTCAGAATCAATAATAATTATTGTTTTAGGCTCTCGTTTCAGAAGAGGTAAAAGATTTCGTAACTTTCGTGAAATAGTCAAATCTGTTAGGAATCTTCGAAAATCTTTTAAAATAAAAATACTTGGAGTATTAGAATTCATTGTCTCAACGAACTCTAAAGCCCCAAGTGGATTTCTCTTTCCACAGTCTTTTTTCATTGGGTTTAGGTTAAAACCCTCAATAAAATCCCAAATGTATAAGTTACTAAAGCGTTTGTTTAAAATGGTATTCCGAATACTATATTCTAACCTTTCCTCTTCAATAGTTACAATATAAATTATTGGATAACGGGCTTTCAATAAAACCACAAGCTCTTCTTGGAAAGTTTTCATAAAAATAGTTATTAATGATTTATATCTAAATGCTTAAATTTTTTCTTTTTTTTCGACGGCGATTATTTATTACCTTACAACCCTGTTTACTTTTCATACGAGCTCGAAATCCTGAAACTCCAACAACTTTTTTATTTGTTCCACCTAAAGTTCGCTTGGTCATAATGTCTTACTGTTATAAAGTATTATAAAATTATAAATTATTAAATGATACCATTATCATACTACAAAATAGTAAATTTGTATAGAGGAACTTAATTTTTAATTAATAGCTGTTAAAATAATATTAGAAAGGAAAATTTCAAACACTACTGAATCTCGACAATCTTTAAGGACCCCAGTAAGTAAACCTGTTGCACGTTCATCATATTGAAGAAAAGGATCTTTTTGCGCGTATCCTTCCCAACTTGTAGCATCAAGTAGAAAGTTCATATTTTCTAAATGCTTATACCAGTAGAAATCAATATATTTCAGAAAGATAAGCTGGTTATAACGATCGAATACTCGTGAATCGGTTGAACAAGAATAGCGGAATTCTTTACAACTATAACTTGACCATAGTTGTTCATATAAAAATTTTTTTAATTTAGGAAGGTTATCCAAATGCTCATAAATAATATCATTTGAAATCGACAATCGATTTAATAGTTTAACAATTCGTTTTGAAATAATAATATTTTTTCCTTGCTTATTTTCTAGTTCTAAATACTCTATAAAATCGTCAAGAAATCCTTCACTGAATTCCATAACTAAATCACGCATAATTGTTGTAGAAAGGACTTGCGCTCTCAAATAATAAATAATCTTTCGTTGTTTATCCAAAACTTGATCATATTTGTTTAGAGTTTTACGTTGATCATAGTAAAACCCCTCAACTTTTTGTTGGGCCGAATTAAGGGAATCTGATAAAAATTTAGAATCTAATATTTCACTATCGATTCGTAATTTTTGCATTGTTTCTTGAATTTTATTCCCTCCAAAAACACGGATTAACGGATCGTTTAAACTTAAAAAAAATCTAGAGCTTCCAGGGTTACCCTGTCTACCCGAGCGGCCTCGTAATTGATTATCTATTCGTCTAGACTCATGTCGCTCAGTACCGATAACGTAAAGTCCACCTAAAGATTTTACCATGTTCGATTCTTTTTTTTGTCTTTTTTTATATCGGATTAGCAATTGACCGTATAAATTAAAAACAAAATTTTCTAATAAATTCAACTTTTTATTAGAAACATCTAAGACGGTTAAAAGAGTCTCTAGATTTTGTTGCAAGTAAATGATTAATTTAGGATTCTTTCTTAAAGCTCTTTTTAGGCTTGTCAAATTAATACCTCGGATAAAAAAGTTCTCTTCGTAAATTAGTTTTTTTAACAAAAAGCGAGTTGATTCTAAAGCTTTAAACTCTGGATTACCTCCCAAAAGAATGTCGGTTCCTCGCCCTGCCATATTAGTAGCAATAGTAATAGATGTAAGGCACCCAGCCTGAGCAACAATCTTCGATTCTTTTCGGATATTTTCTGGTTTTGCATTTAGTAATTGATGAGGAATATTATAAGTCTTAAGTAATTGTGATAGTATCTCTGAATTTTGAATAGTTGTTGTCCCTACTAAAACTGGTTGCCCTCTGGAATACATTTTTAAACATTCTTGAGCTATTGCTCTCCATTTGCTTATCTCGTCAATAAAAATAAAATCAGAATTATCTTGACGTCTCATTTTTTCATAAGTAGGTAAAATAGAGACAGATAACCCATAAATATTTTCAAACTCTAATTCTTCCGTTTTAGCCGTACCTGTCATACCTGATACTTTTGGGTAAAGCCGAAAAAAATTTTGATAGGTTATAGAAGCTAACGTCTCGCTTCCTTTTAAAATTTGAATATTTTCTTTTGCCTCAATCGCTTGATGTAATCCATCTCCCCATTTTCGCCCCTCCATTACTCGTCCAGTAAACTCATCAATAATAACAATATTTTTATCTTTTAAAATATAGTGGACGTCATGAAAAAAAAGATAGCGAGCTTTCAGCGCATTTAAAATATAAGGGATCCAAGGGTTTTGAATATTGTATAAGTCATTCACAGTTAATAAAATTTTAGCCCGCTCTAAACCTTTTTCTGTTAAACTTATTCTTTTCGCTTTCTCATCAATTTCAAAATGCTTTTTTTCAAACAAATATTTAGAAACCTCATTTGCCTTAAAATATTTATCGACCAATAGATCAGATTCGCGGGATATAATTAAAGGAGTTCTAGCTTCGTCAATTAAGATTGAATCCACTTCGTCAATAATACAAAAATTGAAAGGCCTTTGAACTAAATCCTTTGTCTCAGTAACCATATTATCTCTTAAAAAATCAAAAACTAAATCGGCATTCGTAACATAAGTTATATCACGTAAATAGTTTGTTTTTCGATCTTTATTAGCCATTTCACTCTGTATAAGCCCAACTTGCAAACCTAACATTCGGTACACTTGACCCATCCATTCTGCATCTCGTTTCGCCAAATAGTCATTTATTGTTACTAGATGTACCCCAGTACCACCCAAAGAATTGAAAACTGCAGGCGAAGTAGAAGCTAAAGTTTTTCCTTCACCTGTTTTCATCTCTGCTATTTTCCCATCATTTAATACTAACCCTCCTAATAATTGAACATCATAATGCCTTAAATTGATTGTTCTTTTTGACGCTTCGCGAGTTAAGGCAAAACTTTCTGCTAATACTTTATTATTTAAATCATTATCTGTACTTAACAAATATTTTAATTTTAACGTCTTACTCTTTAATTCTTGATCACTTAAAGTAGTTAAGTCTAATTGAATATCATTTATAGAATTTAAAATTGATCTATATTCATTCCAAATCGTTTTTAGTTGTGGAAATAGTTTCATCGCTTATGGCAAATTTGAGGTAGTATATATTTGAATTATAATTTTATTAAAGTAGTTATTTAAGAGATTAATGGTTCGCTTTGAAATTCTATAAAATTAATGATTAAATTTAGTAAGGTCGTAACACCAACATAAACCCAATAATTAACTATATTTTTAAAAATTACTTATTAATTAGGTTCTAGCAATGCACGAGTAGAGCTTAATGGACTTGGAATATCTTTTGTTGGGCCTAGAAAACTTCCTGTTGCAACATTCTGTAGTCTTAATTTCAACCAACAAATAAATCGTTCATTTGTTGAAATAATTGCTGTAAAATTTTTTGAGGGATCAGGTTCCAGTAGCTTTCTCTTAAAATCATTGAATTCAACTGAGTCTAAAAATTTTGGTGACTGTATGACCCAAAAATTAGTATAGCTCTCGATCCGTCCAAAGTGTTGTACTCTTTCACGTAGAACTTCTTCAAGTGGTTCTTCTACTAATAGAAAGTTATCACTTCCGATGATAAAATGATATGTAATAGGTTTTTTTAAAGGAATTAGTGTCATTTTTTTTCGTTATATCTTTTTTTTTATATTTTTTTATCTATTTACGAAGAAGTATTTCACGTAAATTTTTTTGTTCTCTTTTTAGAGTGTTGATCTAACGCAATTAGAGTTCTATAATTCAGGAAATTCACAAAGGATCCTTACGTTTTTGATTTTTAAATAAAAAGTTTTTCAATATATTTTTGAATCTACGAATATCTTAAGTATAGCATACTTTTCTATTATTTCAAAAATCCTGACCCTTCTAGTGGAGAACTAGATTGAGCAAATTTGTTAGGAACTATTTGTCCTGCTAAATATGCTTGTCTCCCAGCGTAAACCGCCGCGTTCATAGCTTTCGACATAATTAAAGAGTTATTCGCTTGAGCAATTGCAGTATTTATTAATACTGCATCAGCGCCTAACTCCATCGCAAGGGCTGCTTCACTTGGTGCTCCAATTCCTGCGTCAATTATTACAGGTATATTAGAGTTTTCAATAATAATCTGGATATTCGTAATATTTTGAATTCCTTGACCTGAACCAATAGGAGAACCTAAAGGCATAACTGTTGCGCATCCAACGTCTTCTAAATGCTTTGCTAAAATTGGATCAGTATTTGTATAAGGTAATACAATAAAACCTTTTTTTACTAAAAATTCTGCTGCCTTTAAAGTACCAATTGGATCAGGAAAAAGATATTTTGGATCAGAGATTACTTCTAGTTTAACAAAATTATTTTCTTCTTGCCCAATACGTTTCGCTAGCTCTTGACCTAAGAAAGCCAATCTAATAGCCTCCTCAGTTGTTTTTGCACCGGCAGTGTTTGGGAGCAGCCAAAATTTTTGCCAATTAATTGTCCTAATTAAGTCCTCATTTTTGGAGATATCTAAAAGATTAAGCCTTCTTATAGAAACTGTAACTATCTCAGTTTCACTGTTATCTAAACATTTTACCATAGCTTTAAAATTTTGATATTTTCCTGTCCCCAAAATAAGACGAGATTGAAAGGCTTTTTTTCCAATAATCAAATGATCTTTATCTGCCATATTAATTCTTTGATTGTTTAGTTAATATAGATATTAGTATACTCTAGTTTCATCTTTGATTATAGTTAGTAAGCGAGTGACGCGATTCGAACGCGCGACATCAACCTTGGCAAGGTTGCGCTCTACCACTGAGCTACACTCGCAGGCTACATATTTAGTAAAAATAAGCCTAACTATATCATAATGATAAATTAGACTTATTTTAGTTTATTCAAAATCTCGACGATTTGGATTTCGTGATGGATCGTTAGATAGAAACCCAAATATAAAAAGGGAACTAAAACCTGTAACAATTGCGTAAACAAATAGCTTTAAAAAATATAAACTAAGCATAAAAATTCTCCTGTAAGATTATATACTACTAATTATAAATCAAAAAACAAAAATTAGGCAAATAAGGTTTAATTAATTTAATTTAATTTATTTTTTCAGCCTTTGAGCTAGTTCTCAGTAAAATCTGTGTCGATCACTGTATCGTCAGAATTTGTTTCCGTCTGTTCTTTTGGCGCGTCCCCAGATGAATTTTGAATCTCTCCTTCAATAGTCTGAGAAATTTTTTGTAATTCTCCTATCTTTTCTTTAAGATTTTGACTGTTTAAATCTTCATTTTTTAAAAGGTCCCGAACCACTTTAATTGCTTCTTCAAAATTCTCTCTTTTCTCTACTGACAATTTATCTTTATACTCTTTTAACTGTTTTTCACTTTGATAGCATACTAAATCTGCTTGATTTCTCAAGTCAATTTTTTCCTTTTTTTCTTGATCTAATTTAGAAGATTCTTCCGCTTCTTTTATCATTTTTTCAACTTCATCTTTATCTAAAGTTGAGGCATTTTGTATATTGATGCGTTGAGTTTTTCCAGTACCTTTATCTTTAGCCGTAACTGATAATATACCACTAGCATTAATATCAAAGGTGACCTCAATTTGTGGTACTCCTCTAGGAGCCGCTGGTATTCCCTCTAACCTGAAATTTCCTAAACTTTTATTATCCTTCGATAATTTTCTTTCCCCTTGCAAGACTTCAATATCAACACTTTCTTGGTTATCGTTAGCAGTTGAAAATGTCTCTGATTTTTTCACGGGAATCGTAGTATTTCTTGCAATCATTGTTGTCATCAAAGAACCTAATGTTTCAACCCCTAACGATAATGGTGTAACATCTAATAGAAGGATATTTTTTACTTCACCAGCCAACACTCCCCCTTGGACTGCCGCTCCAATTGCTACCACTTCATCTGGGTTAACAGTCTGGTTTGCTTCTTTTTCTACAATTTTATAGACTAAATCTTGGATCGCTGGTATACGTGTTGAGCCACCTACTAATACTAGCTCGTTAATTGTATTTCTATCGACACGAGCATCTTTTATTGCAGCTTCTACTGGTAATCGACAACGATTAATTAAATCTTCGCATAGTTCTTCAAATTTCCCTCTTGTTAACTTTTCTTCAATATGTTTCGGACCATCCTGAGTTGCAGTAATAAAAGGAAGATTGATAGTTGTTTCGGATAAGTTGGATAGTTCAATTTTTGCTTTTTCTGCTGCTTCTGTTAATCTTTGTAAGGCCTGAGGATCAGAAGCTAGATCAATATTTTCTGCTTCCTTGAATTTATCTAGAATATAATTAACAATCTTTTTATCGAAGTCATCGCCGCCAAGTTTTGTATCACCTGAGGTAGATAAAACTTCAAAAACACCATCCCCTACTTCTAATAGAGATACGTCAAACGTTCCACCACCTAAATCAAAGATAATAACGAGCTCATTATTCTTTTTCTCCAAACCATACGCTAATGATGCCGCTGTTGGTTCATTAATAATCCTTTTGACTTCTAAACCCGCGATTCGTCCGGCATCCCTTGTTGCCTGTCGTTGTGAATCATTAAAATAGGCAGGAACTGTTATAACAACTTCTTTAATTGTTTCTCCCATATAAAGACTTACATCGTTAGAAAGTTTTCTTAATATTTGTGAGGATATTTCCTCTGGGCTAAATTGTTTTTCTAAGTTAGAACAAACAATCTTTACATTATCTTTATTATCTCCTACCAAGTTATAAGAAACTTCTTTTGATTCTTGGCTAAGTTCACTAAATTTAGAACCCATAAATCGTTTTATTGAAGAAAAAGTGTTTTCTGGGTTAATAACCGCTTGGCGTTTAGCAATCTGACCAACTAATAAGTCTTTATTTTTAGTATAAGCTACAATAGATGGGGTTGTTCTAAGACCCTCTGTATTACTAACTACTGTAGGTTGTCCTCCTTCCATAACGGCCGCAACGGAATTAGTTGTGCCTAAATCGATACCAAATACTTTTACCATAAGAACTATCCTAAAATAAATAAATAAATACCTACATATTTATTGTGGTTTTGACCACTAAAAACCTATTCTAGCTTACCTTACTTTGAATGTCAAGAGTAATTACCGAAGTAGTTTTTATTCGGTAATTACACCTAATGATAAATAAAAGTCAAAAGGTTATCAGAAAGAGAGGGATTCGAACCCTCGGTACGAATTTTATTCGTACAATAGATTAGCAATCTAACGCTTTAAGCCACTCAGCCATCTCCCCTTTAATATGGCTCTGGCTGGATTTGAACCTGCGACCAAGGGCTTATGAGTCCCCTACTCTAACCACTGAGCTACAGAGCCTCAAGTCTTGAATAAACGACTCGTGATTATCATATTACCAAAAATGCTATTAGCTGATCAATTTCTAAACAAATAGAAGTTTTATTATAGTAACAATATTATTTTTAATATTGTTGTATATTCTACATTTTTGTAGGGGTTGTATCTCAATTTGGTTAGAGTATCACCCTGTCACGGTGAAAGTTGCGGGTTCGAGTCCCGTCAATCCCGAAATCCAACATATTTATATTATCTAGACACTCTCTAATTATTTACTTTTTAGTTTTATTACTAACAACAACCGATTCCGTTGTTAAAATCATACTAGCAATAGACGTCGCATTTTGTAATGCTGAACGAGTTACTTTTGCCGGATCAACAATACCATAACTAAACATATCTCCAAACTTGTTGATTTCAGCATTATATCCAAACTCGTAGTTATTTTCTTCAACTAAATCTGTAATAACACTGCCGTTTTTACCAGTATTCTCGGCAATTCTTTTAAGGGGTTCCTTAATCGCATCAGCTAAAATATAAGCTCCAATAAGTTGATCTTCTTTCAAGTTTTGTTTTGCCCATAATTTTAATGGAGTTGATAAATGGGCTAAAGTGGATCCTCCACCCGGAATAATACCTTCTTCCACCGCAGCCCGAGTAGCATTTATTGCATCTTCTAACCGTAATTTTTTATCTTTCATCTCTGTTTCAGTAACAGCCCCAACTTTTATAACTGCAATTCCGCCCGAAAGTTTCGCAATCCTATCTTTTAACTTCTCGACATCATATGCAGATCCATTTATTGTAATCTGTTTTTTTAATTGCTCACAACGATTTTTAATGCTTTCTGAATTTCCTTCAGTAATAATAGTAGTTGAACTTTTCGTTACAGTAATCCGAGAGGCTGTTCCTAATAAGTTGAGCTCGACGCTATCTAAACGTAAACCTAATTCTTCTGTAATAAGAGTTCCATCCGTTAAAATTGCAATATCTTCTAATAAAGCTTTGCGGAAATCTCCAAAACCAGGAGCTCGAATTGCAACAACATTAACAATCCCTCGTAATTTATTTAAAACCAAAGTAGATAAAGCTTCTTTTTCGATATCCTCAGCAATTATTAATAAAGGGCGCTTTGTAAATGCAACTTTTTCTAGAATAGGGATTAAATCTTGTTGAACAAGCGTAAGCTTTTTATTTGTAATTAAAATAAACGGGTTCTCATACTCCACTTCTGCTTTTTCAGGATTTGTGATAAAATAAGGCGAGATAAAGCCTTTATCTAATCTCATACCTTCAGTTACGGCAAGCTCAATAAATGTATTATTACTTTCTTCTAATGAAATAATTCCATCACGGCCAACAATTTTAAGAGCTTGGGCAATCATTGTTCCAATTTCTTCATCATTTCCAGATGATATTGTTGCAACTTGTTCTATTGATTTATTATCTTCAATAGGTCGAGCATGATCTAGAATTTGATTGGTTAGATATTTTGTAGCTTTCTCTAGTCCAAATTTCAACGAAATTGGGTTTGCACCAGCAGCAACATTTTTCATCCCTAATTTTACAATTGCATAAGCTAGAACTGTTGCTGTTGTTGTTCCATCGCCAGCAACATCGTTTGTTTTTGAGGCAGCCTGACGGATTAAGGATACACCGGTATTAAAAATATTATCTTTAAGCTCAATTTCTTTAGCAATACTAACCCCATCATTGATGATTTGTGGTGAACCATATTTTTTATCTACAACAACGTTTCTACCTTTAGGTCCTAAAGTAACAGAAACTGCTTCAACTAGTATTTTCATTCCTTTTTCTAATGCTTGCCTTGCATCTTCTTGATATAAAATTTTTTTGCTCATATTATTATCGTTAGGTGAAAATTTGAAGTGAAGAAATCTAAAGTTAATTTACTTATCAAACTATAAAACTATTATGAAATTAATATGCCCTTGGAGTAAAGGAGCACACGAAAAGTTTTTTATAAAGTTTAGAATTACTAAACCTAATTCCAATCTTTTTCTGATTGTGATAGAACAAAATTTGCAACATCTTCAATATCTGTATCTGATAGACGGCCCCCAAAAGCTGGCATAGCATTTTTACCATTTGTTACTTGATAAGTAATCGCATCAACACTATTCATTTGATTTGTTGATAACGCATCTTTCTTTAAAGTTTTTTCTGGCATGATAACATTGTTACCACCAGCATGACATGCTGAGCAATTAGCTGTAAAAACATTTTCTCCGTGATTGATGTCTACTGCCTCAGCTGGAACATAAAAACTAATTAAAGTTAAGCAAGCAATAGAAAAACAAAAACAAAAATTTTTCATTTATGACTCTCGTTTCGAGTATTTTTTCGTTTGTTAAACTAAAAATCTATTATTTCTATTAATTCCCAATAAGAGATTAAAAATCTTGTTTATTATTATTTAATAATAAATTTTCCCACCACCCCATTTTTCAGATACAATCTTTGGTTGTAATAATATATGCCCTGCAATATCCACTAAATCATTTTCATCTAATGATCTCATTCTTGTAAAAATGTTAGCACTTTTAATACTTGGATGAATTTCTGCTATCGACTCTAAACCATCATAAGTTGTTGGATTTTTCATATAGTCAACCAATCCATTAATATTATTACGAGCCGGTGTTGCTAAACTTAAAGCTTCAGGATCGAGACCTAAATTTGGGTTTGTTTTTGTCACCCCACCGACATGACATTGACCGCAACTTGCGTTAAATAATCGTTTTCCTCTTTTAACCTGTTCTGGCGTTAAAACAGTTGTTTTTCCATCGCTAGTTACAGGTATTGTTCGTGTAGCTTCGTCTAACTCTATTGCTAGAACTGATGAAGTAGTTAAATATGTTAAATAAACAATAGTTAAACCTAGAAATAATTTTTTGAACATAAAAATAAGCTTATAAAATATTTTTTAATGAAACAAAAAAACAATAATCAATAATAGTGTTTACTTCGATTTATTAGAATAAATATTTGGTAAATTTAATTGTTCTTTAATTTTTTTAGCAATTAAACCTCGAAGTCGAATATTTTCCCATCCAGCGGCAAGAGCGATGCTAACTAATAAAACTTGACTAAACAACAAGATAGGATCAAGCCGCCAACCATGAATAATTAATATAGAACCATAGATTAAACCTAAAGTTGTAAAAAATATATCTTCATCACGTGAAAGTTCTGGCCTTATAATCCTTAAAAAATATAAAATAATAACACCTAAAATTATTATTAAACCTAAAAGAAAATTTGCTCCGAAAACAATATTTATCATCCTTTATTAAACCCTCTAAATTTTAAGATCGATTCATTTAGAAATCTTTCTTTATTTACTATTTTTTGTTGGTACACGAGTTAAAGCATCTTTTTTGCTTACAAAAAATAATGCTAAACTAATAGGTAGAACTACAATAAGTCCACCAGCAATTAAGCTAGATAAAAAATTTGCTAATGATGGCGTCATGACATTTTTCTTTTTTTTTTTCTAATAAAATATATTTTCTTGAACTATGTAAATAACACCAAATTCTAGAAAAATAAATTTTAATTTTGCTTCATTTCATTGTTTATGTCGTTGAAAACGATCGAAGCGATTAGAATATTTTCAAGAAGTGAATAAAGGCTAATCAAAAAATACGGAGATGGACGTGTTTTTCTTTCTTTTTTTAAAGGAAACTAAACCCTCTTTTAATGCATATAAAGTATAATCTTTCCCAATACCAACGTTATCTCCGGGCTTAATAGTTAAACCTCTTTGGCGTATTAGAATGTTACCAGCTTGAACTTTATGACCGTGAAAACACTTTACTCCAAGACGTTTTGATTTAGAATCTCGACCATTTTTCGTACTTCCAGCACCCTTTTTATGAGCCATTTTTTTCTATTAACTTAATTAAGGAAAATGAATTTCTTTCTTTATGAGGAGAATCCTAAAAATTTTATATTTCCAGCGATTGAAACTAGATTAACAATATACTGGATTCTTACTAACGGATAGCTTTAGTATACAATTAGATGTAAAAATTTGTAAATTTTAAGTTTACTAGATGATATCGACTTGAGCCTATAAAAAAGTTTTTTTAAGTAAAAAATTTCTAGAAAGAACTAAAAAGACAAAAATACTTTTCTGTACTATAATAATACTACATAAGATTTTAGAAACTTTAATTCAACCTAAAAAAATCTTATAATTGGTCCGTAAATCTTAACTATTCTTTAATAAAAATAAAAAATAAGGGTATATCAAATGCAAAATTTAACAGCACAAAAGAATAACTCTTTATTGCATTCCAATGAAGCAATTCTTAATAATCTTGAAAAAACTCAAATCAAAAAAAATTTACCAATTATTTTTATTGGTGATATGGTAAAAGTTGGCTTACTAATTAAAGAAGGGAATAAAGAAAGAGTTCAGTATTATCAGGGAATAGTTATTGCCAAAAATAATACTGGTATTAATTTAACAATTTCAGTAAGAAAAGTATTTCAAGGGATTGGAACTGAGAGGAAATTTTTACTTCATTCTCCTAAATTTGAATCAATTGAGATCATTAAATCATCTAAAGTGAGAAGATCTAAATTATATTATTTACGTAATCTTTTAGGAAAAAGAAGTCGTTTGAAACAAAGATTTAGAAAAAAAAAATAATTTGCATCTGGCTGGGTTCGAACCAGCGGTGTTCTAATAAGAAGACGGATTATGAGTCCGTTGCCTTCAACCACTCGGCCACAAATGCGAACACTTATTTTTTATATTGAAATTTTACGCCTTTATATCGAAAATATTAAAACTAGCTTCAAAAACTAATGTCGTGTAAAGAAATCTCAGTTTATTATTTATAACAACAAACCCTTGAACTTAACCAAGCCCCAATTAGAGACGTAACTTGTTAAGGAAAGCACAATTCGAAATAATTACGAAAACTAATTTACTAAGAAACTCTACTCCTCCATAGATTCTTAAAAATAAGGTCATTTATTTATTTATATAACATCTTTAATTCCAACAAGTTATTTAGTCAAGATTTTCGGGCTTCTAAACTATTTGAAATCAAAGCACCTCAGTTCAAGTTAAAAATAGAATTAAATCCCTTAAGTTGTAGCCGTCAAACGTTATAGATTTTCGTAATAATATTTTATGGCTCTAAATATAATTGTAAATTAGCCATTTATTACTTAGAATATTTTTTAAAACTATTTTTACAACAATAAATACAGGTATTTGTAGAACCTTACCAACCTCTTTTACTTTTTAGACACTTCCTTAGAAAGCTGCATTTATCCCACACAAAATTTTTAACTTAACCAGTAAGTTTTATAATTTTTTGATTAAATATACTCACATAGCTTTCATAATATTTCAAGGTAATTTTATGAAAACTATGTAAGTATATCTCTATGTTATCTTATTTTCTAAGGAAGTATCTTTTAAAATTAGGATTCTAATACTAAAAACTTATTTTCAGCCACTCGAAGTCCTAAATATTGATTACTAAATAAAGAAGGATGAAATTAAAGAGTATAATAAACCCTCAAAATTTACTTTAATTCGTTTTAACTTTTTTTACTATAAATTTAAGTAATTTAAAGCAGAAGAAAAAGGAGCTGGTGGGAATCGAACCCACGTCCATTTCAAATAATTAGTAAGTTAATTAATTTAATCACAGCTTTAGTTAATAATTTTCTTTACAACTTAATTCTTTAAATTTAGAAATAAATAAAATTATAACTATGTAAATGATATTTTACATTACTAAAAAAATTAGTACTATTTACTCGAATGTATACACCTAAGACTAAAATCTTGTAAAGTTTTAGAGATTGATAATCTATTACCTATTTCAATCAGAGATTATATATCTGATTGAGTTTAAAACTCAAGAGATTTATACAAAAACTTGGCTTCTATTAAAATTAAGAATATTATTTGCAATTACTTTATCTTTGAATCGTTAAGTCTGCTTATTAATTACTATAATTATAAATGTCGAAACCAGCACAGCCCCCCTAAGAATATGATTTTTTAAATTCTTGAATAAATAGAATTGAACTTAAACTTTTAGCCTTTAGACCATATAATCTACCTAGCTATTTTAAAAATAACTTAGTAGATTATAAAGAAGTGCTAAAAAAAAATAAAAAAGAATAAGTAACTGAATTAATTTATCGAGTGATTTTTCTGCTTTGCTAGAACTTTCAAATATTTTAAAGGGTGCTAAATTTTCTTGTAAACTTTGTTCGTTGGGACTTCGAATCATTATTACTAGTATGAGTATAATATTCAAAACTATCGATAATAGACCTAAGACGTTCATAAAATTCACGATACTATATTTTTAGTTAAATAAAAAATTCAATAAAGTAAATAATTTTTTTATTATTAATCAGAGTAATTCAATTTATTATTCCCCTTGAACCCTTAATAACAAAAATCCAAGAGATAACCCAATAATTACCATACTAAAGCATAAAATACTAATTGATAAGATTTCTCCACCCATAATTTGCTATGTCCTTACTTTTAAAAAATAATAATATTAAAATCCGTTGCGACCCCAAACAATTAACGAAAGAGAAAAGGTAAATACCATCATAATAGTAGCCCAACCTAAACTAATTATATCCATACATAGTCCTTAGTTTTTTTAAAATATATAATCAATATAACTTTATTATATACATTATTTAGGTCAAAATCAAAATTTCCATTATTCGATAAATTTGGTATATAATATTATGTAGAGTTTAAATAAACTAAGTAAAGACCAAAAAAAATTTGATAGATATATACTTTAGTTTGCAGATACCTTTTTTGATTGCCATGTTAGCTTGTTTTTTTGCTCTCCTGTAGTAAGCCATATATTAGTAGGTATTTTTAAGTAAAATGAAGAAGGGGAAATTTAAATAAAAAATTATTCTAGGAGAAAGTATGACTGATTCATTAAAAAAATTAAATAAAGATGAGGAACTTATGGTCGTAACAAAGACCGCAGCAAATGAGTCTTTACTTACACCTCGCTTTTATACGACAGATTTTGAGGAAATGGCTAATTTAGATATTGAATCAAATCGAACAGAATTAGAAGCCATTATCGAAGAATTTCGGATGGATTATAATCAACATCATTTTATCCGTGATCAGGAATTTAATCAATCTTGGGGACATTTCGACAAGCAAACAAAATCTCTGATGACAGAATTTTTAGAACGTTCATGTACTGCTGAATTTTCCGGGTTTTTACTATATAAAGAGTTATCTAGGAATCTTAAAACAAAAAATCCTTTATTAGCTGAAGGATTTGCTTTTATGTCTCGAGATGAGGCAAGACATGCTGGATTTTTAAATAAATCTATGAGTGATTTTAATTTAACTTTAGATTTAGGATTTTTAACAAAAAGTCGTAAGTATACATTTTTTTCACCAAAATTTATTTTTTATGCCACATATCTATCAGAAAAAATAGGTTATTGGCGTTATATAACTATTTATAGACACCTAGAAAAAAACCCTGAATACCGTATATATCCAGTATTCAGGTTTTTTGAAAGTTGGTGCCAAGATGAAAATCGTCATGGTGATTTTTTTGCTGCCATTTTAAAATCCCAACCAAAACTGTTAAATACCACTGTTGCAAGACTATGGTGTAGATTCTTCTTACTAACAGTATTTGCGACAATGTATTTGAACGATATACAAAGAAGTAATTTTTATGCTACTCTTGGATTAGATACGAAAAAATTTGACATTCATGTTATAAAGAAAACAAACCAAAGTTCAGGCCGTTTATTTCCAGTAATTTTAGACGTTAATCATCCTTCCTTCTTTAGTTGTTTGGATAAGTGTGCTGATGCAAATTTATCATTACTAGAAATTGAAAAAAAAGAAAAAATACATCTTAATCATTTTATTCCAAATTTTAAATTTGTTTTTAAACGTATTTTTAATTATTTTATCATTGCTAATAATTTAATTAAGCTTTATTTTTTACAACCTATTAATTCTGAGAAGGAATGGAATAAAGTCTATTAATTTATTATTTCTAGAATATAAATATTGTTAATCAATGATTATTTAGGTAACAATAAGGGCTTAAATTTATTTATTATTAATAATTTAATCAAAAATATTATTTTGAATAAGAATAATGCAGAAATAGGAAAATTAGCCCCAGATTTTGAGGCAGCAGCAGTTTTTGATGAAGAGATTGGGAAAGTTCGCTTATCGGATTATCGGAAAAAAAAATATGTAGTATTGTTTTTTTATCCTTTAGATTTCACCTTTGTTTGTCCTACAGAAATAACTTCTTTTAGTGATCGTTTTAAAGAATTTAAATCTTTGGATACTGAAATCTTAGGAGTTTCTGTCGATAGTGAATATTCGCATTTGGCTTGGCTACAAATAGAGCGGGAAGAAGGTGGGTTAGGATCGTTGACCTATCCTTTAGTTTCTGACTTAAAAAAGAAAATTAGTAGTTCATATAATATGTTAAATGATTCTGGAGTTGCCTTACGAGGATTATTTATTATCGATAAACAAGGAATAATTCAATATTCCACAACAAATAACTTATCTTTTGGCCGTAGTGTGGATGAAACCTTACGAATACTACAGGCAATTCAATATGTAACAGAAAATCCTGATGAAGTTTGCCCAGCAGGTTGGGAACCTGGGGATGAAACTATTTATCTTTAAGTAACTAAAATTATAGAGTTATAATCAAAAATCTTTCTTATCGAAATACTTTAGTTTCGAAGATTTTTAAAAATCTACGCTACGCAAAACTTATGCCTAAACTTAAAATACGAAAGTCTGCAAAAAAACGTTACAAACTTATTGTAGGAAAACGATTTATTAGAAAAAAAGCCTTTAAAGGACATCTTTTAGAAAAAAAATCTCAAAAACAAAAAAGGAATCTATCAAAAAGTGTCGTAGTTAGTAAGTCCGATACTAAAGCTATCAGAAAAATGTTGATTTGTTAAATTAATTTGTTGTAGTAAGAAGAAAAAAATGGTTAGAGTTAAGCGTGGTAATGTCGCTCGGAATCGTAGAAAAAAAATCTTAAAGCTTGCAAAAGGATTCTGTGGGACGCATTCAAGTTTATTTCGAATAGCAAATCAGCAGGTAACGAAAAGTTTAAGTTATGCGTACATTGGCCGAAAAGAAAAAAAAAGAATATTTCGTCAATTATGGATTACACGAATTAATGCCGCTGCGAGACAATATAATATAAAATACAGTCAATTTATACATAATTTAAAACAGGCAAAAATTATCCTGAATCGTAAGATGTTATCACAGTTAGCAATTTTAGATCCAATGTCGTTTTCCACTTTAGTAGATCTAACTAATTCGAATAATTAAGGTAAAAATTTCCTTCCAATGTTAATAAAAAAGTGTTTTTTTTTTATTTACATTGGAAGGAATTTTATCAATACTAAAAAAAACTAAAAATACTTATGAAAAGAATAATTTCGGTTTTGGTTGAAAAAGATGCTGGTGGGTTAGTCCGTATTATAAGTCTCTTCACTCGACGAAGATTTGAGATTGAGAGCATTACAGCAGCTGCATGTGAAAGGAAGGGTTACGAACGTCTAACAATAACAGTATTAAATCAAGATGATGGTGGTGACTCGGCTGGACAGTTAACAAAACAGTTGAGAAAATTACTTAATGTCGTAAATGTAAAAGATATAACTTATTTACCTATAGTTCATCGAGAACTCCTTTTAATAAAGATTCAAGCAAACCTAGCAGAGAGGGAAGAAATTTTAAATCTCTCGAAAATTTTTAGATTCAAAATTAATGAAGTTACTAATTCTACTCTTATTTTAGAGGTTACAGCCGATCCAGGTAAAATTGTTGCTCTTCAAAAAATGCTAGAAAAATATACTATTTTGCAATTATCTAGAACTGGACAAATTGCTTTAGTCCGTGAATCAGAAGTTTGTACTTCTTCATTGAGAGAATATCCTGGATTTGATTCTAGTTTAGATCTTAAGAGAAAATAGTAAAATTTTTTGAAAAATTATTTCTTACTCATAAAATTTTAAAATAAGATTAGAGGCATCTAAAGAAAACCGAAAGTCCATAAATAGAAGATCTTTATAAAGCTTTTGGGCTAAATAGCTGATCAAATATTAAGTATCTTGAAGTATGTAATAAATTTAGATTCATCGATAGCCAGCTACCGGGTTTTTCTTGATAAGATAAACATTCATTAACATCCCACTCTAAAAGATACGTACTTTTTTTCGAAAAAAAATTTAAACATATCAAAACTGGAGATTGTGGAAAAATCTTTTTCATTTGAATCTTAGTTTTCATATTTTGCTTTTCTCCATGCGTCTGCTCTATAATGGAATAGATTTGACATATTTTTATACGGTCACAGTTAAGACAAATACACATAAGTAAATAAATATATTTTTTTTTTTACTGGGGGCGGAGGGACTTGAACCCTCACGATTATATATATCAACGGATTTTCATTTTTGCACGATTTTTCTCGTAACTAAACGACTAAATCAACTCAATAAATTGGACTCTTTCTTTACCTTTGAAGGTAGTTCCCGTCGAGTCTCTGCACCTATAATACTATCCAAAAATAGTATTCATTGGCTCAAGATTACCATATTTCAGTATTTTAACTAATTTAGGTTTCCTTGAATTTGAGAACTTACGTACTTGATCTTGTTAGTGATCTAACGCTCAAATTTTTAAGTCCGTTGCGTCTACCATTCCGCCACGCCCCCGATAGTTTGTATAAGCATAATATCATTAATTGCCATGATTTCGCTAATTTTTAATCACGACTAGGAATAGAAAACTTCCCCAAGGCGACACCCAGATTCGAACTGGGGGTAGAGGATTTGCAATCCACGGCCTTACCACTTGGCTATATCGCCTTTCTAAGCTTGTCGTTCGAACACATCATACTCTACGAGACTCACGTAAAACAAAAACATTTTAGGTCTATTTGTTAATAAATATACATAATCATATTCTTAATAATAATTATATATATAATTATTATTAAGAATATAATGATATAGACTTAAAGTATACATGACTGCTAAAGGGACTTCTGACCTACTCCCTTTTTCTATAAAACCACTAAGAGCTGCCCACTTTCTTTGGAGAAGTGGATGCCTGAGAATGTACAGGAAAGAACTAGAATAAAAAGTGAGCGTTATGAATCAGGTGTAATCCCGTATGCTAAAATGGGATACTGGGATGCTGATTACAACGTTAAGGATACTGATATTCTAGCACTATTTCGTATAACTCCACAACCAGGCGTGGATCCTGTTGAAGCTGCTGCCGCTGTTGCTGGTGAATCTTCCACTGCAACATGGACAGTAGTTTGGACAGATTTATTAACAGCTTGTGATATCTATAGAGCGAAAGCTTATAGAGTTGACCCAGTTCCTGGGACAAGCGACCAATTTTTCGCATACATAGCTTATGAATGTGATTTGTTTGAAGAAGGTTCTCTTGCAAACTTAACAGCATCTATTATCGGTAACGTTTTTGGTTTCAAAGCTGTTAAAGCGTTGCGTCTAGAAGATATGAGAATCCCTTATGCATACTTAAAAACTTTCCAAGGACCTGCAACAGGTGTTATTGTGGAACGAGAAAGATTAGATAAATTTGGTCGCCCACTTTTAGGTGCAACTGTTAAACCTAAATTAGGACTTTCTGGTAAAAACTACGGACGTGTGGTTTATGAAGGTCTATGTGGTGGTCTTGACTTCCTGAAAGATGATGAAAATATTAACTCACAACCATTCATGCGTTGGAAAGAGCGTTTCTTATACTGTATGGAAGGTGTTAACCGTGCTGCTGCTGCAACTGGGGAAGTTAAGGGTTCATATCTTAATATTACTGCTGCAACCATTGAGCAAATGTACGAACGTGCAGAATATGCTCATGCAATTGGTAGTGTTATTGTAATGGTCGATTTAGTTATTGGTTATACAGCTATTCAAACAATGGCTATCTGGGCGCGAAAAGCTGAAATGATTTTACATTTACATCGTGCGGGGAACTCTACTTATGCACGTCAAAAAAACCATGGTATTAACTTCAGAGTAATTTGTAAATGGATGCGTATGTGTGGTGTGGATCATATTCATGCTGGTACCGTTGTGGGTAAACTAGAAGGAGATCCCTTAATGGTCAAAGGGTTCTATAATAGCTTATTATTAACTCATTTAAAAATTAACCTAGCGGAAGGTTTATTCTTCGATATGGATTGGGCATCTCTTCGAAAATGTGTTCCAGTTGCTTCAGGCGGTATTCATTGTGGCCAAATGCATCAACTTCTTTACTATTTAGGTGATGACGTAGTTTTACAATTCGGTGGTGGTACAATTGGTCATCCGGATGGTATTCAATCGGGTGCTACAGCAAATCGTGTTGCCTTAGAAGCTATGGTTCTGGCGCGTAACGAAGGTCGTGATTATGTTGGAGAAGGTCCTCAAATTCTACGTAATGCAGCAAACTCTTGTGGTCCATTAAAAGCTGCCTTAGATTTATGGAAAGACATTACATTTGATTATACTTCAACAGATACTCCTGATTTCGTTGAAGTGTCAACTGAATCAAAATAGTCTTTTGAGTTAAAAATTCTATATTTTAACTAGAACTCAATTACTTATTCCCAAATAAATATATGTATACATAGATTTTCACGTTTATCTTAACTAAAAAAGCTTAGTATATAGATTATGAAAAAATACATAAATCTTACTAAAGTTGCCTGAAACTTACTTTAGACTCTTTACTGACTAAAAATAATTTTGTAAGCGAAAGTTTAAAGTTTTTGTAAAAAAAACTTAAGATATAGGTATAGAAATATTTATATTATAATAAGTGGCAGCTTTTTTAACCGGGCTATTTAAGTTTTTTAATTACTCTAAATAAAAGTAGGAAGTTAATAAAAACTTTAGGATTTAACTGAAAGTAAAATTTTATATTTCTATCTAAAGGATATTTGAATAGTGAGAGTTACACAAGGATGTTTTTCGTTTTTACCAGACTTAAATGACGAACAAATTAAAAAACAAGTTAATTATGCCATGTCTAAAGGTTGGGCTGTCAGTGTAGAATGGACAGATGATCCTCACCCACGTAACTCTTATTGGGAGTTATGGGGTTTACCTTTATTTGATATTCAAGATCCTGCGGCGGTAATGTATGAGCTTAACGAATGCAGAAGAGTTAATCCAGAAGGTTACATTAAAATTAATGCCTTTGATGCAAGCATTGGTACAGAAAGTTGTGTGTTATCATTTATTGTTCAACGTCCTGTAGAAGAACCTGGTTTCTACCTAGAACGTAATGAAGTTGGTGGCCGTAATATTCAATATACAATTTCGAGCTATGCTGTTCAAGCAAGACCTGCAGGAGACCGTTACTAAACTAAAAACGTCTCTTAATTTAAATAATTATCGGTAATTCTATATTTTTTTCCTTCCTTAAGTAATTAAATCTATTTATGATTTTGAAATTCTAAATAAATCTAATTACTTTGATAAGAAATTTACCTTTTCTAGCCAGTGATAATATACGGGAATAGTTTATATGAATCTCCATTCCCATTTACTGAAATGTCTTTATTGTGTTTGACATTATTCCCTTATCAATGTATACTAGATCTGCGCAGTAATAACTTCTATTAAGCCCCCATCGTCTAGAGGCCTAGGACATCTCCTTTTCACGGAGGGAACAGGGATTCGAATTCCCTTGGGGGTAGAGTTTTAAGTCAAAGAGTTTAAGAGCTTAAAAATAGTCAAGAAGTTTCCTTTTTTTTAATTCTTTGGTATAATATAGTTGTGAAAACTCAATTCGGAATAAAACTGTTAAATTATTCCATGAGACTTGAGCGTTTCCTATCTTTATGTCTCCCGAGAGGAAAAGGTAAATGAACTCTGAAAAGCAAGCAACAAAAGTTAAAGTTCTCGTTGATCGTAGTACTTCGAATACAACGAGTTTTGAAAAATGGGCTAAGCCTGGACATTTTTCTCGTACTTTGTCTAAAGGTCCAAAGACAACTACGTGGATTTGGAATCTACACGCTGATGCCCATGATTTCGATATTCAAACAAGTTCTCTAGAAGAGGTTTCAAGAAAAATTTTTAGTGCGCATTTTGGACAGCTTTCAATTATATTTTTGTGGATAAGTGGTATGCACTTTCATGGGGCATACTTTTCAAATTACTTAGCATGGCTTAATAATCCTATCAGTATTAAGCCTAGTGCCCAAGTTGTTTGGCCGATTGTTGGTCAAGAAATCTTAAATGGTGATGTAGGTGGTAACTTTCAAGGTGTTCAAATAACATCAGGGTTTTTCCAATTATGGAGAGCTGAAGGAATAACAAGTGAAATTGAATTATACTGGACAGCTATTGGTGGATTAATTATGTCAGGATTGATGCTATTTGGCGGATGGTTCCATTATCATAAAGCAGCACCAAAGTTAGAGTGGTTTCAAAATGCTGAATCAATGTTAAACCATCATTTGTCTGGTCTACTAGGATTAGGCTGTCTTTCATGGTCGGGACACCAAATCCATGTTGCATTACCTATCAATAAATTATTGGATGCAGGTGTTGCGGCACAAGAAATTCCTTTACCATATGAATTTTTGATAAACCGTGAACTAATTAGCCAATTGTATCCAAGTTTCAAAAAAGGTTTAGTCCCATTTTTCTCACTAAACTGGGGTGAGTATTCGGATTTTTTAACCTTCAAGGGTGGATTAAATCCTGTGACGGGTGGTCTTTGGTTAAGTGATACAGCTCATCATCATTTAGCGTTAGCAGTTTTATTTATTGTTGCTGGTCATATGTATCGTACAAACTGGGGAATTGGACATAGTATGAAAGAAATCTTAGAGGCTCATAAAGGACCCTTTACCGGAGCTGGCCATACAGGTCTTTATGAAATTTTAACAACTTCGTGGCATGCACAATTAGCAATTAATTTAGCGATGATGGGATCATTAAGTATTATCGTTGCGCATCATATGTATGCTATGCCACCGTATCCTTATATTGCCACTGATTATGCTACACAACTTTCATTATTTACGCATCATATGTGGATTGGTGGTTTTTGTGTTGTAGGTGGAGCCGCTCATGGAGCTATTTTTATGGTACGTGATTATAATCCAGCAAAAAATTATAATAATTTGTTAGATAGAGTTGTACGTCATCGAGACTCGATTATTGCTCATTTAAATTGGGTTTGTATCTTTCTAGGTTTCCATAGTTTTGGCTTATATATTCATAATGATACAATGCGTGCATTAGGTCGTGCCCCAGATATGTTTTCTGATACGGGTATTCCGTTGAAACCAATTTTTGCCCAAGCGATTCAAAATTTACATCTATTAGCACCAAATAGTACAGCGCCAAATGCCTTAACAACAGCAAGCTACGTTTTCGGTGGAGATATCGTTTCAATTGGTTCGAAGATTGCAATAATGCCAATAAAATTAAGTACTGCTGATTTTATGGTTCATCATATTCATGCTTTTACAATACATGTTACTGTTTTAATTTTATTAAAAGGGGTTTTATACGCCCGTAGCTCAAAGCTAATACCAGATAAAGCTAATTTAGGTTTCCGTTTCCCTTGTGACGGTCCAGGTAGAGGTGGCACTTGCCAAGTTTCAGCTTGGGACCATATTTTTTTAGGGTTATTTTGGATGTACAATGCAATCTCAGTAGTAATATTTCATTTCAGTTGGAAAATGCAATCTGACGTTTGGGGGTCCATTACTCCGACTGGAACCGTTTCTCATATTAGTGGAGGCAATTTTACTCAAAGTGCGCTTACTATCAACGGTTGGCTTAGAGATTTTTTATGGGCTCAAGCCTCACAAGTTATTCAATCATATGGCTCTTCTTTATCCGCGTATGGTTTAATCTTTCTTGGAGCACATTTCATTTGGGCCTTTAGTTTAATGTTTTTATTCAGTGGCCGTGGTTATTGGCAAGAACTTATAGAATCGATAGTTTGGGCTCACAATAAAATTAAAGTGGCACCGGCAATACAACCACGAGCTTTAAGTATTACTCAAGGACGTGCTGTAGGACTGGCACATTATCTATTAGGTGGAATTGGAACAACTTGGTCTTTCTTCTTAGCAAGAATTATTTCTGTAGGATAAAATTAACGAGGTAAAATATTTATGGTAACTAAATTTCCAAAATTTAGCCAAGCTTTAGCACAAGATCCAACTACTCGAAGAATTTGGTTTGGAATCGCAACGGCTCATGATTTTGAAACGCATGATGGAATGACAGAAGAAAATTTATATCAAAAGATTTTTGCTTCTCATTTCGGTCATTTGGCAATTATTTTTCTTTGGACATCTGGTAATTTATTTCATGTAGCTTGGCAAGGTAATTTCGAACAATGGACGTTAAACCCATTAAAAGTTAAACCAATTGCCCATACGATTTGGGATCCACATTTTGGTGAACTTGCTATGAAAGCTTTTACAAAAGGTGGTGCTTTTTATCCAGTCAACATTTCTTACTCTGGTGTTTACCATTGGTGGTATACAATTGGGATGCGAACAAATAATGATCTATATATCGGATCTATTTTTCTAATAGGTTTGTCCAGTTTATTATTATTTGCCGGTTGGTTACATTTACAACCAAAATTCCGTCCAAGTTTATCATGGTTTAAAACGAACGAATCACGTTTAAACCATCATTTAACTGGCTTATTTGGCGTTAGCTCATTAGCTTGGACAGGACATTTAGTGCATGTCGCTATACCAGAGTCTCGAGGTATTCATATTGGATGGGATAACTTCTTGACAACTTTACCGCACCCAGAAGGTTTGACACCGTTTTTTGATGGGAATTGGAATGCTTATTCTCAAAATCCTGATACAATAGAACATATTTTTGGAACAAAAATAGGTGCGGGTACAGCCATTCTAACTTTTTTAGGAGGTTTTCACCCTCAATCTCAATCTCTTTGGTTAACTGATATTGCACATCATCATCTGGCAATTGCAGTTGTATTTATAATTGCTGGTCATATGTACCGAACAAATTTTGGGATTGGTCATAATATGAAAGAAATTTTAGATGCGCATCGTCCACCAGGTGGAAGATTAGGGGCAGGACATCGAGGCTTGTTTGATACTATAACAAATTCGTTACATATCCAACTTGGATTGGCATTAGCTGCATTAGGAGTTATAACATCGTTAGTTGCTCAACACATGTATGCAATACCCCCGTATGCCTTTATGGCAAAAGATTTTACAACCCAGGCAGCTTTATATACTCACCATCAATATATAGCAGGGTTTTTAATGGTTGGAGCATTTGCCCACGGTGCAATTTTTTTTGTTAGAGATTACGATCCTGAAGCAAACAAAGATAATGTTTTAGCCAGAATGCTTGAACATAAAGAAGCAATTATATCTCATTTAAGTTGGGTTAGTTTATTTTTAGGTTTCCATACTTTAGGATTATATATCCATAATGATACTGTGGTTGCATTTGGGCAACCAGAAAAACAGATCTTAGTAGAACCTGTTTTTGCGCAATTTATTCAAGCAGCTTCCGGGAAAGCAGTATATGGTTTTGATCTTTTATTATCTTCTAAAGAAAGCCCAGCAAGTATTGCTGGAAGTGAAATCTGGTTACCAGGTTGGATTGAAGCTATTAATAGTGATAAAAATGATTTATTCTTAACTATTGGACCTGGTGATTTCTTAATACACCATGCAATTGCATTAGGTTTACATACTACAACATTAATTTTGGTTAAAGGGGCATTAGATGCTCGTGGCTCGAAATTAATGCCAGATAAAAAAGATTTTGGGTATAGTTTCCCATGTGATGGACCAGGTCGTGGTGGTACTTGTGATATCTCAGCTTGGGATGCTTTTTATTTAGCAATGTTTTGGATGTTAAATACCATTGGTTGGGTTACTTTCTATTGGCATTGGAAACATGTTACAATTTGGCAAGGTAACGCTGCTCAATTTAATGAATCTTCAAATTATATTATGGGTTGGTTACGTGATTACCTATGGTTAAATTCCTCTCCTTTGATAAACGCCTATAATCCATATGGTATGAATAGTTTATCTGTTTGGGCTTGGATGTTTTTATTTGGGCATTTAATTTGGGCTACAGGTTTTATGTTTTTAATTTCATGGCGAGGATATTGGCAGGAACTTATAGAAACATTAGTGTGGGCGCATGAGCGTACTCCGTTAGCTAATTTAGTTCGCTGGCGCGATAAACCTGTTGCGTTATCAATTGTTCAAGCGAGATTAGTTGGGTTGATACATTTTACAGTTGGCTATATCTTAACATATGCTGCTTTTGTCATAGCCTCGACAGCTGGAAAATTTGGGTAATTTAGATTATACTATATGTTAGACTTGTATATTAAAGTAAAATTATATTTTAATATACAAATTTAATAAAATATAAAAAATTTAATTAAGGAATTTTCTATGGCAAAACAATCAATGATTGAACGAGAAAAAAAAAAGAGAAAAATTAGTTACGAAATATGGCGAAAAACGGAAATCGCTTCTTCTAGAATTCAAAAAGGCAAAGACGTTTTCAGATCAAATGGAAGTGCATAAAAACATAGAAAAATTACCTAGAAATAGTGCTCATGTAAGATTAAGAAACCGATGTTGGCGAACTGGTCGAAGCCGAGGAGTCTATAGAGATTTTGGATTATGTCGTCATATGATTAGAGACATGGCACATAATTGTATCTTACCTGGTGTACGTAAGGCTAGTTGGTAGTCGCGATATAAAAAAAGAAAGATAATACCTAAATTATTGTCTTTTTTTATACGCCAAGTTTATTCCCACGACGGTATTGCAGAAAAGCAGCAGCAAATAAACCAATTAATGTTACTGGGATCAGGCCTAATACCATACCAAAAAGAAGTGGTTCAATCATAATATAAATAAATCTAAGTAAGTCTTTGTTAAAATAATAAAGATATTAGAGCCTTCTAATGATCCATTTCAAAGAAAAGCTTATTATTAGAGTTTTTTTGCTTTTAGAGAAATATAAGAAAATCTATCTAAAGCCAACAGAAGCTTGCCAAAGAAAAGCAAGTAGTAAAAAAAGAACTGGAACAATTGGTAGGATATCTACAATTGGGCTATACATTAAGTACATTTCTGGTAATTTTGATAGTAACATAGCTTCTATACCTTCTTAACTTTTTTTATAAAATACTATTGAATCATTATATTCAATAAACTAGAGTTAGCTAAACTATAGTATAGCGTAAATAGTTTTATTTTAAGAATTATTTAGTTAATCTTATGCAAACCAGCCATAACTATGTAATCCTTGGCCTAAAAAATTAACTCCAAGATAACAAATCCAAACAACAAAAAATCCTATACTTGCTAAAATAGCAGGAGTTTTACCATCCCAACCTACTACCAACCTTAAGTGTAAATACGCGGCAAAAATTAACCAAGTAATTAAAGCCCAAGTTTCTTTAGGGTCCCAACTCCAATAAGATCCCCAGGCCTCATTTGCCCAAACCGCCCCTGCTATAATACCAATTGTTAAAAAAGGGAATCCTAAACTTATAGCTCGGTAACTCCAGCTATCTAATTGGGATAAAAAATTGATACGAGTTTGTTTAATTATATCCTCTTCTTCTTTGTAGAGTGCCTCTAAATTTATCACGTAAGGAGCCAGTTGAGAGGACGGTTGGGGAGTTAAGGCTGAAGATAATGAGAGAAACTGATCTCTTGTTAAATTTAATTGTTTTCTCAAGGATTCTTGATATTGAAAGTATCTTTCAGGGGATCTTTTTATATAATATTCTAACATTATAGCTCCACCAACATAAATAATAGAAAAAGATGAACCAAGAATTAGTATTGCATAGCTTAACATCATTAAGCTAACATGCATCATTAACCAGTTTGATTGTAAAGCAGGAACGAGAGCACTTGCTTTTTGCATCTCTAACGGTAAAGTCAATTCAGCAAAACCGTTAATAAATAAGACAATTGGTAAAATTATCCCTCCAAAGATTCTACTTTGAGTTTTATATTCTAAAACTTGGTAGGCAAATAAAAGAATGCACGATAAGAATAATAACGATTCATATAAGTTACTTAATGGAAAGTAGCCGTATTGGATCCATCGATTTAGCAAAAAAAGGAATAAACTAGTAGTCGCTAAGCTTGACATTACTTTAGCTAAAGTAATAAAAACCTTTATTTCTTTAAATGCCAGGCTAAACCAATAAAAAATGGTAGAAATAAAAAAACAAAAAAAAAAGACTATTATTAAAAAAATTATCTGGGAAAATCATTAACTCTCCTAATTTACATTATACTTATAGAGTATAATACACATATCTAATATATAGAAATTAAGACTTTATATTTAATTTTATTCTTTAGTCGGAACATCTTTTTTTAACGTTTTTCTTTTTCTTTAAGAATTGAATTATAATATAAGTTATACTGACTACTTTTTTTTAAAGAAAGAATATGTATTTACCTTATAATAAGAACTATTTAAAAAGAGACTAACATTGCTATCTTTCTGTAGAAATGAAAGTGTTTTTTAGTTACAATTAAAAAAATATAGGAGTTTTGGATGAAACTAGCCGTTTATGGAAAAGGTGGAATAGGTAAGTCAACAACAAGCTGTAACATTTCAGTGGCTCTTTCAAGACGAGGGAAACGTGTCTTACAAATTGGGTGTGATCCGAAACATGATAGTACATTTACTTTAACTGGGTTTTTAATTCCTACCATTATTGATACATTACAGGCTAAGGACTATCATTATGAAGATATTTGGCCTGAAGATGTTATTTATCAAGGTTACGGGGGTGTGGATTGTGTTGAAGCGGGAGGCCCACCTGCTGGAGCAGGTTGTGGCGGATATGTGGTTGGTGAAACAGTAAAACTATTAAAAGAATTAAATGCCTTTGATGAATACGATGTCATTCTATTTGATGTTTTGGGAGATGTCGTTTGCGGGGGATTTGCAGCACCATTAAATTATGCAGATTATTGTTTAATTGTGACAGATAACGGTTTTGATGCTTTATTTGCTGCTAATAGAATTGCTGCTTCAGTAAGAGAAAAAGCTAGAACACATGCTCTAAGACTTGCAGGGTTAATAGGTAATAGAACAGCAACTAGAGATTTAATTGATAAATATATAGATGCAGTTCCCATGCCTGTATTAGAAGTACTACCCCTGATTGAAGATATTCGTGTTTCAAGGGTAAAAGGAAAAACATTATTTGAAATGACTGAATTTGATAATTCATTATCTTATATTTGTGACTATTATCTAAACGTAGCTGATCAACTTATTGCAAGTCCAGAAGGTGTTGTTCCCAAAGAAGCTGCTGACAGAGAACTATTTAGTTTACTTTCTGATTTTTATCTAAATCCTTCAGAAAATGAAGAATTAGAATCTGAAAAAATTGAAAATGATCTATTCGAGAATATTCTAACAGATTTAGAAAATGAATTTTGAGACACGTCATATAAACTTTCTTCTATCTAGTTTACATAATTTGAAAATATATTTATAAGTCTTACTTTTTATTTAAAAATTTTATATGACTCCTATTAAGAATTTGGCTCAAGAAAATTTACAAGAGAAAATAAACTTTGAGTGCGAGACGGGAAATTATCATACATTTTGCCCTATTAGTTGTGTTGCTTGGCTTTATCAAAAGATAGAAGATAGCTTTTTTTTAGTTATTGGAACAAAAACCTGTGGTTACTTTTTACAGAATGCTCTTGGTGTTATGATCTTCGCTGAACCCCGTTATGCTATGGCGGAGTTAGAGGAAGGAGATATTTCAGCACAATTGAGTGATTATGGTGAGTTAAAACGTTTATGTTTACAGATAAAACGGGATAGAAATCCAAGTGTTATTTTTTGGATTGGGACCTGTACCACAGAAATAATAAAAATGGACTTAGAAGGAATTGCTCCTAAACTAGAAGTTGAAATAAAATTACCAATTGTAGTCGCAAGGGCAAACGGGCTTGATTATGCGTTTACACAAGGCGAAGATACAGTTTTAGCCGCTTTAGTTCAACGTTCGAGCCCGAAACAATTAGAAAATATAGCACATAGCATCGCCCCAGTAAGTGAGAATTTAAATTACCGAGACCATCCACCCCTTATTTTATTTGGTTCGATACCTGATCCTGTCGTGAATCAACTTACATTAGAATTAAAAAAACAGGGTATTTATATTTCAGGATGGTTACCTTCAAAACGTTATACAGAGCTACCTTTAATTAATGAAGGGAATTATGTTTGCGGGGTGAATCCTTATTTAAGTCGAACTGCAACGACATTAATGAGAAGAAGAAAATGTAAATTGATAGGTGCTCCATTTCCAATTGGACCTGATGGGACAAGAGCCTGGTTAGAAAAAATTTGTACAGTTTTTGGAGTCGAGCCTAAAGGTTTAAAAGAAAGAGAACAAGAAATATGGGAAAACTTAAAATACTATCTTGATTTAATTAAGGGAAAAAGTGTCTTCTTTATGGGTGACAACTTATTGGAAATCTCATTAGCGCGATTTCTGATACGTTCAGGCATGGTAGTATTTGAAATTGGTATACCATATATGGACAAACGTTATCAAGGAGCGGAATTACAATTATTACAAAAAACTTGTAAAGATCAAAATCTTCCAATTCCTATTATTATTGAAAAGCCTGATAATTACAATCAAATTGATAGAATTCGGGATATGAGACCAGATTTAGTGATTACTGGTATGGCAAATGCAAATCCCCTAGAAGCTAGAGGTATAAATACAAAATGGTCGGTTGAATTTACCTTCGCTCAAATTCATGGTTTCACTAATGCTATTGAAGTATTAGAGTTGGTAACACGCCCATTACGTCGTAACCAAAATTTAGAAAAAATTGGTTCTCAGAATTATACTGATCGTCGTTAAAGTTGACAAAAAAATAGCTTAGATATTATAATAAGTTATAGCTTATTATTTTTACATTTTTAAAGCTTATTGCTTAAACTTTTATAGAAATGTAAAAAATTTATTTTTTATTAAAATTATAGTTTTTCATAGTTCTCATAATTAATGTTTAATTTAAAAAAATCAATCGTCGTCTTTATTTTAATTCTGAACGTACCTTTAGTTGCTTTTGCAGATGTTTCAGGTTTAGTTAAGTGTAGCGAATCTATACCTTTTACTAAACGATTAGAATCGAGCGTAAAAAAACTTGAATTGAGAATTCAAAAATATGAGGTAGGCTCACCTCCTGCTTTAGCTTTAGAGCAGCAAATTACTAGAACTAAGCAAAGATTCGATCGCTATTCTAATTCGGGGTTATTATGTGGCAAAGAGGGTTTACCTCATCTGATAACAGATGGTAGATGGGATCATTCAGTGGAATTTATAATTCCAGGACTGATGTTTTTATATTTTAGCGGATGGATTGGTTGGGTTGGCCGCAGTTATTTAAATAAGATAAGTAATAATTCAAATCCAACTGAAAAAGAAATTATAATAGATGTACCTTTGGCTGTAAAAGTTATGTCATCTGGATTTATCTGGCCCGTTTCTGCTTGGCAAGAATTCACTAGTGGAAAGTTTTTAGTTCCAGATTCTGAAATTACAGTATCTCCACGTTAACAAATAGTTGAATTGCATTTTATATTATAAATTAAGAGGTGTATTTTTATGGAAAATTTTTTGAAATATCTATCGACTGCTCCTGTTTTATTTGCTGCTTGGATGACATTTACTGCAGGCTTTATTATTGAGGCTAATCGTTTTTATCCTGATGCCTTAACATTCCCAGTATTCTAAATACTGAAAATATTATTAATTTAAAATTAAAAATTATTCTATACATTTTTTTTAGAAGCCTGTGATTGACAGGATTAGAAATAAGATGTATAGTATAATGTGACGAGTACGAAAATCAGCTTGTTTTATAACTTAATAACTCTAGGAGGGGTAACATGATAAACTATTGGAGTCACAATCAATTACATTTTGAAAGTATGAATAATAAAGCAGCAGAAAAAAAGATTGCAGTTACTAAGAATAAAGACAATGTTATGGATGAAACAAAAAACGGCGATACGGAGGATAGCGCGCCAAAAAAAAAAGATAAGGAAAAATTAATAAAGATAAAGAAAGGTGATATATCCGATATAGATGCATTAACAGGTTTTGGTAAACCTATCAGTGGTCCATATGGTAACGATTCTGATTATAATAGCGGCGCTGAGATTGACTTAGACATCGATTCGGACATTTTTTCAGATGGTGAGACCTTATATGACCCTGGTGCCAATCTGTTTCCAGATAGTGAGGAAGAATCTATGACAAATGAAGGTAGAGAGGAAAACCAAACTGAGGAGTTGAATGACAGCGACGATAAAAAAAATGACGAAGATTATAGTCAAGAAATCAAAGGTGAGAAAGATAAGGGTACATCTCAAACAAGAGAGGGAGAACAAGATAATTTAGGAAGAGAAAAAGAACTTAATACCTTATATAAAAGATACAAAAATACCAGCACGAAAAGCAAATATCATAAAAGTTTAAATCAAACGAAAATTTTTTTGATTACTAAAGGGAATTGGACTTCAGATGGGAAGTTCAACAGGGTAGTTCTACCAATTAATAACTTAGATGATTTATCAGATTCAATTTGTGCTAAATCAATAGCAAGTAGAGTAGGACTTTTTCAAATGCTATCCAACAATGACCTGATGAGAAAAACGGGGTTCGCAATGGGTAGACCTGGTAATCGTCCTTTTATACTTGAGCATGCTCTTGAATCAGAAGGTCCTTATTTTAAAGAGCCCGAAGTACCTTTAGAGGCTTTAAATATTGAAACTCACGGGAGTGAAAAAAATGGCTTATCCATAGATGAAATAATTGAATCGATAGTAAATGCGACTATTACTTCTACCGAAACAAATATTGTATACGAACTTGTCGAGCGTGAAGAGGGAGTTTTTGCATTATACCAAATTGACGTTGGTAATTTTGAATATGATCATACATTTATTGATAATACAGTGTTTACGAATGTAGGTTCATATTTCACAGACCCTCGAGATCGAGCAAATTATAAAAGAGGATTCAAAAAACAATTAGCTAATTTCACATCGATTAATGTTTCAGATATTTGGTATGGAGAAAAAAAATTAAAAACTCCCAATGAAATGACAGCCGATATTTTAAGTTTTATCCATAAAAATACTACTGAATTATCCAGTAAAAATATTATTCCAGTTTTTTCAAGTGTAGAGGACGCTCAAGATTTACTCTTATCCGTACTTGAAGAGTTACTGGAACCTTATAGACAAACAAGACCTATTAAAGGCTTTGTTTATACTCCGGATATTGAGTTTTTTGACTGTACAAATCAAGATATTCCTATGACTAATACCGAGTATTTTGATGATTCATTGACTCTATTGAATAAAATTTTCCCTACAACTAAGCTAGAAAGATTCAAACATTTTTTAGTAAAGTACCGAGTTTTAAAACCTAGTGAATTTAAAAATAAAAATTACCATTTCAATTATTATAGTATGCCTTTCGCAACACCGCTTAGTCGCGAGATCCAAGAGAAAGCTACACCTCCTTTAGCTCTCATTGCTGATTATACTGGACCAGTTACAGAACTAAGTTGCGACTCTGAGATATTAACCTTAAGTCTTGCGAGTAGAACGAAAATTATTTCGATGGGATTAGGAGATTTTTTGGAGTTTTGGAATAATCATAAGAGTAAGAATGCGGAGGCACTATTTATCCCGTCAGCAAAAGAGATAAAAAAAGGTCGCTTACCAGGATTTGCTAAAAAATCAAAAGATAAATTTTATGAATACCAAAAACAATTCCGAAATACTAAGAATAAAAAAATTAAGTATCGATATCAAATTCAAAGTTCCTTTGAGTAAAGACTAAAGGGAATTTTATTTTTTAAATTTTAAGTTAGTTTTTCGTTCAGTCAACTGAACGAAAAACTAACTTAAAATTTTAAGTCGGCTGCTTGAACTTTTTCAAATTGTTTCTTTTTAATTACAAAAAAGATTTGAGTAAACAAGACAGAAAAAGCAAAAATTACAAAGCCAATAACTCTGCTTGGATCCTGTAAAACAATTTCAACATCAGTTTGACCAAACCCACCAACGTTTGGGTCTTTTGTTAAAGCCTGATCCAGTTTAATATTATCTTTTTTTGCTACTACTAGTGATAATCCTTTCGGGATGTTTTGTTTAGATTCTTTACCCGTAGAATTTAATATTGTTAAGGATGTTTCTCCTTTTTCTAACGTTTGAATTTCGGTAATTTGACCTTCAAAAGATGCGGTAACAATATTATTATTACTTTTTTCACCGGTAGGATAAATTTGACCGCGGCCTCTATTTGCTCCAACGTAAATTGGGTATTTCAAAAAATTAACCTTCTTATTTGTTGCTGGGTCAGGTGATAAAATAGGGAAATTAATTTCTTGATGCGTATCGCCTGCAATTGGTCCCACAACTAATATATTATCCTGAGTTGAGCTATATGGTGAAATATAAACTCCCTTATTTTTCTCTTGTATTTCTTTTGAGATCAAATTATTTGGTGCCAACTTAAATCCATCAGGTAAAATGACAACGGCCCCAACATTTAAGCCACTCAATTGACCATTTCCCAAAATTTGCTTGGCGTCTTTAGCGTACGGAATTTTTACAGCTGCCTCAAAGACCTTATTGGGTAAGACTGCTTTTGGAGACTCTATCTGAACCGGCTTTTCTGCTAAATGACAATTTGCACAGGCTATTCTACCATTTGCTGCACGAGGATTTGTATATGCTTGTTGTGCATAAATTGGGTAGGCTTCGGATAATTGGACATAAATTGTAAAATTAAGAATTATAAAAGTTGAGCTTATAAAAAAATTTTTTATTACTCTTTTCAAAATTTCCATACTGATATAAGGTAAATTAAAATTTTTTTATTTATATTGCTTAATAAAAGGGTAATATTAAAATCCTAGCGTTTTACCAAGTCTTTTTTTAAAAGATTAATGGATGTAATACTACCTAGGAAATATAAAGAAAACAAAGCTCCTGATAATAGTAATTGTGTTAAAGGATCAGCCGATGGTGTCAAAACTGCACCTAAAATTGTAGAGAATAGTACCATTGGTCGCCAAAAATTCAGCATTTTTACTGGGTCCACTAACTCAGATAAACTTAAAATTATTTGAATAATAGGTACCTGAAATACAAGTCCTGTACTAAAAAATAGTGCCGACACAAAATTAAAATATTGGCTAAATGATAAAAATGGTTCTATCACTTCAGAGCCGTATCCAATAAAAAAATTTAAAGCCGCAGGAATTAAGATAAAATAAGAAAAGAGTAACCCGATTAAAAAGAGAAAAATAGAACTAAAGACTAAAACTACTAGTGTGCTTTTTTCAGTTTTTGTTAATGCAGGCTTAAAAAAAAAAATAATTTGACTAAGTATTACAGGTGTACAAAATAACATTCCCGCGTAAAATGAAATTATTAATGTTGTAATAAAATATTCACCAGGGGATAATTGGAAAAATTGTAGATTTGACACAGGACTTTCTAAAATTTTAACCACTAATTTCACATGATAAAATATGAAAAGAGTAAATAAAAGCAAAAAATTGAAGATATAGAAAATACGCTGTCTCAATTCATCAAAATGTTCATTAAAGTATAATTCGGGGTCAGAGACTGAATGTTGAGGAGTATTAAGTGTATCTATATCGGTAATAGAATAAAATTTAAACTTTAATACATTCATTTCTTTTTTCACAACGGTTGTAAAAGTATTTATTAAATTTTTAAGCATCAACAAATTGAAAAGCTTGTAACTTTGAAGAGGCTATTTTCAAAATTTGTGAAGCATCAATTTTTTCTTTAGTTGTTTGGGCTAGATCTAGATTTTTGGTTGCCTCTGCTAAAAATTCTTTTGCTTCCGCATAGTCTTGTTTTTTAATTTCTTCTATCCCACTAATTAAAACTGTGACTTCATCATTTTTAATAACAGCAAAGCCTCCTAAGACAATAATTGGGGTCCACGATGAATTCACTTTAATTCGCAGGATTCCAATTTCAAGTGCCGTAATAAGTGGAGCGTGACCTGTAAGTATACCTAGTTGGCCAGTAAGACTAGGTAAAACTACTTCATCAGTAGTAGTATCCCAAATTAGTCCATCTGGAGCGATAACGCGAATATTTAAACTCATTGAAAATTTTCCTAATTAATTATTAAAACTTTTTGCTTTAGAGATTGCTTCGTTAATATCACCAACTAAATAAAACGCTTGCTCAGGTAAATCGTCTAATTCGCCACCTAAAATCATGTTAAAACCTTTAATTGTGTTCTCTAAATCCACGTATTTTCCAGGTGAGCCTGTAAAAACTTCAGCAACAAAGAATGGTTGCGATAAAAAACGTTCGATTTTACGTGCTCGATCTACAACTAAACGATCTTCTTCTGATAACTCATCAATCCCTAAAATAGCAATGATATCTTGCAATTCTTTATAACGTTGTAGCGTTTCTTTAACTAATTGTGCCGTTTTATAATGTTCGTCACCAACAATTAAAGGCTGTAACATTGTTGAAGTTGAGTCTAAAGGATCTACAGCTGGGTATATTCCTTTTGCTGCCAGTCCCCTTGATAATACAGTTGTTGCATCTAAATGAGCAAAGGTTGTTGCTGGAGCTGGATCTGTTAAGTCATCTGCTGGTACATAAACAGCTTGGATTGAAGTTATTGAACCTTGAGTGGTTGAAGTAATACGTTCTTGTAAAGCACCCATTTCCGTACCTAATGTAGGTTGATACCCTACCGCTGAAGGCATACGACCTAATAAAGCTGAAACTTCGGATCCAGCTTGTACAAATCTAAAAATATTATCAATAAATAATAATACATCTTGTTTATTAATATCACGGAAATATTCAGCCATTGTTAATGCTGTTAATCCTACACGCATACGCGCTCCAGGCGGTTCATTCATTTGTCCATAAACTAATGCTACTTTGGAATCTAATAAATTTGTTTCGTTTATTACCCCTGATTCCTTCATTTCCATATATAAATCATTTCCTTCACGTGTTCTTTCTCCAACGCCACCAAAAACAGATACTCCACCATGAGCTTTAGCAATGTTATTGATTAGCTCCATAATTAAAACCGTTTTCCCTACACCAGCTCCACCAAATAACCCAATTTTTCCTCCCCTGCGGTATGGTGCTAGCAAATCAACTACTTTAATGCCAGTTTCAAAAATAGCAGGTTTTGTTTCAAGGTCTATAAAAGCTGGTGCGGGTCTATGTATAGGTAATCTTTCTTCACCAGTACTATCTTCTAAATTATCTACAGCTTGACCTAACACATTAAAGATACGGCCTAAAGTCGCCTTACCTACTGGGACGAGAATTGGTGAATTTGTATCAAAAACCTTTACTCCTCTTTGTAGGCCATCTGTTGCACTCATGGCAATAGCGCGAACTCGATTATCTCCTAATAACTGTTGAACTTCACAAATAATCGGTCCTTCTTTACCTTCTACTTCAAGAGCATTATAAATTTTGGGTAAAATACCTGAGGAAAAGACTGCATCAATAACTGGTCCAATAACCTGTGTTATATAGCCAGTATTAATATTTTTTTCATTTTTTTCATTCATTTTTAATTTTCATATTTTTAAATAATAATGAAACCTATAGAGTATTCTATGCAATTGGATCTAAGTTTGAAAAAAGAATATGAAACTGCTTCGTACTACTAAAATCAAAACTTCTGTCAATAGGTTGTACTTATAAAAAAAGACTAATGTGTTTCAAGAAGCTAAAAGTAAATTTAAATTTTTGCTAAACAGAAAGACGTCCTGTTGTACGCAGCCAATTTTGAGCTTCAATATAATTATTTGGTGCAAGATTAATGGCTTGCTTCCAATATTCTGCAGCTTTATTAAAAAGTAATTTAGCAACGTCAATATTTTGTTTTTCAGATGCTTTCACACCCTGATAGTGGTATATCACAGCTATATTATTCAATGCCTGTGGGAGGTTCGGATTTAATTCTAGAGCTTGATGATAATATTCTAAGGCTTTTAAATACTCTCCATTGCTAGAATAAATTAAACCAATATTATAAAGAACGAAACTTCGATCGTAGGGATCCTCTTCAAGCTGTAACGCTTCATAGTAATTTTCTAATGCTTCAGCATATTCGCCCTCTGATTGGGCTGACATACCGTCTCGGTAATAAAAAAAAGCTTCTTTTTCTTCCTTGCTTGCTGGAAAAACTTTTAATATAATGTCGGCCATAATAGTAAACGTTTTATCAATAAAATTGTCATTTCTTTGAGAACGACTCATATCTTAGAGTTATAAATATTTTTTATTAAATTATATTATTTAAAAACTATAGCTAAAAATGTAGGAACATTTATAGATATTGTAAAAAAATCTTAATTTTCTACAACGGTAACAAATGGTAATAGTCGTAAATATCGAGCCCGTTTAATAGCTTTTGAAAGTTGTCTTTGTTGTTTTAATGTTAAATTTGTCGCACGACGAGATTTTATTTTTCCATGTTCAGTAGAAAAAGCAAGTAATATATCAACTTGTTTATAGTCAATTTTTGCATTAGGTTGAAGTTTGAACGCTTCGCGTTTACTTTTTTCTGATTTCGTTTTTTTTACCATGCTACTCTCCTTATTTTATTTCTTTTTGCTGTGTATGTGAGTTACAGTTCGGACAAAATTTCTTCAATTCTAACCGATCCGGTGTATTTCTACGATTTTTTGTAGTTGTATAACTTATTTTTTTCATCTTTCCTTTTTGATTAGAAGTATTTTCAGATCTTTCCTTATTTGATATCTTTTTACAATCCGTACATCTTAAAGTTATGGTAATTCTAACCCCTTTGTTTTTTGCCATATAATATTAGAGCTAAAAGTACTTTTTTTACTAAATGATAGTTTATTAATTAGAGTGATATAGATCTTAACTTAATATTATAGCATATTATTGTTATAATATCTAGAGCATCTTAAAAATTAAAAATAATTCCTGAGTGTTAAAAACTAAAGCTATTCTAACTAATTTATTTCTTGTAATTGTTAGTTAATTAATATATAATGATAGTTATCTATTAATTCAAAACCATAGTTAGGGTAGAAAGTAATAGTAAAACTAAAAAAAACTAAAAAAAAGAAACCAATAGAAGTCACGTAGTCATTAATTAACAAGGATTTAGGAGAAATATTTATGTTTGAACGTTTTACTGAACGCGCTTTACAAGTGATTATGATGTCGCAAGAAGAGTCACGACGTTTAGGTCATAATTTTGTTGGTACGGAACAAATACTTTTAGGCTTATTAGGGGAAGGGTGTGGAGTAGCAAATAATGCTGTCCGAGAATACGGAATTACTATTCGAAAAGTCAGAATTGAAGTGGAACGGTTAATAGGTAAAGGTACTGGTTTTGTTGCCATAGAAATACCCTTTACCCCAAGAGCAAAAAAGATATTAGAGATGTCTATAAAACAGTCCAAGGAATTAAATCATAGTTATATTAATACGGAACATATTTTTTTAGCTCTCTTGAATGATACAGATGGAATCTGCTCAAAAGTATTACAAAATCTTGGTGCAAATATACCTAGGATTAAATCATACGTACTTAATGAGCTCGACCAAAATCATGAATCGGGTTCATCAAAAGTATTGGCTAATGTTGGTGCCGGCGATCAAGGTCAAACAAAAGACTTATTTCTTTTTGATGATTTAGATCGTGCAGTTTTAACTGCTCCAAATTTAATTGAATATACCACTGACCTAACAGAGGCAGCGGAACGAGCAAAAATAGATCCGGTTGTTGGAAGACAAAATGAAATTGAGCGGGTTATACAAATTTTATCAAGACGACGTAAAAATAACCCAATTTTAATTGGAGAACCAGGAGTAGGTAAAACAGCGGTTGCAGAAGGTTTAGCACAGCGTATTGTTCAGCGTGAAGTTCCGAGTGAATTGCACGATAATAAAGTATTTGTGCTTGATATAACATTATTATTAGCGGGAACAAAATATAGAGGTGAATTTGAAGAACGATTAAAAAGAATTGTTCAAGAACTAAAAGAGCAAGATAATATTATTATTGTGATTGATGAAGTTCATACACTTGTAGGTGCCGGTGCTGCTGAAGGAGCCTTGGATGCGGCAAACATTTTAAAACCTGCTTTGGCACGGGGAGAGCTACAATGTATTGGTGCCACAACAGTCGATGAATATCGACAACATATTGAAAAAGATCCTGCCCTAGAACGTCGTTTTCAACCAGTTTGGGTAAATGAGCCGAGTATCGAAGAGACAATAACTATTTTGAAAGGTTTACGTTTACGCTATGAACAACATCATAGATTGGAAATTACTAATGAAGCATTAGCCGCAGCAGCTAATTTAGGTGCTCAATATATAGCGGATAGATTTTTACCAGACAAAGCAATTGATTTAATTGATGAAGGTAGTGCACGAGTTCGACTGGTAAATTATCGTCTTCCAGAAGCTGCCTATATTTTAGATAAGGAATTGCGCACTATTTTAGACGATAAGGATTTGGCCGTGCGAGAACAAAGATTTGAAAAAGCTACTGAAATTCGAGATGATGAATTACATTTACGGGCTCAGATGGGTGCCATTATTAAGGCACAAAAACGTACCGTCCCAAAAGGAGTACTTGAAAGACTAAAAGTTGGTGCCCAAGATATTGCTTCTATTGTTGCTTTATGGACTGGTGTACCTGTAACCAAAATTACTAAAGATGAAAATACAAGACTATTAGAATTAGAAAGTGTTCTTCATAAAAGAGTTATTGGTCAAAAAGAAGCAGTGTCGGCGGTTGCTAGAGCAGTGCGTCGTGCTCGGGTTGGTATGAGAAATATGAAGCGTCCAATTGCAAGTTTCTTTTTTTCTGGTCCTACCGGTGTAGGAAAAACAGAGTTAACAAAAACTTTGGCTTCATTCTTTTTTGGTAACGAAGATTCCATGGTTCGTTTAGATATGTCAGAATTTATGGAGCGTCATACAGTAGCAAAATTAATTGGTTCTCCTCCAGGCTATATAGGATATAATGAAGGTGGACAACTAACAGAAGCCGTTAGACGTAAACCATATACGGTTGTACTATTTGATGAAGTCGAGAAAGCTCATCCGGACGTCTTTAATTTATTACTTCAAATTCTAGAAGATGGACGTTTAACAGATTCGAAAGGTAGAATAATTGACTTCAAAAATACAATATTAATAATGACTTCAAACTTAGGTTCCAAAGCAATCCAAAATAATGATTTAACTGCTCAAGGAATTGGTTTTGGAGGTGAAAGCGGTGATGCCAAAAAAACAAAATATGCGCAACTTTGTAATACTGTTGGGGAAAGTTTAAAAGCCTTTTTTAAACCGGAATTCTTAAATCGTATTGATGAAATCATCGTTTTTGAACAATTGACCAAAAATAATATTAAACAAATTGCCGTTATTATGGTAAAAGATTTAATTGATAGAGTAATGACTGAAAAACAAATTACGCTGTCACTTACACCTAGAATGATGGAATTGTTAATTGAAGAAGGTTTTAATCCTACTTATGGAGCCCGTCCTTTACGTCGAGCTCTTGTAAAACTAGTTGAAGACAAAGTTTCGCTTGAATATCTTCGTTATAAAAAAGATAATGATGATGATGATCCAGTAGATATATTGGTTGACGTTGATTTCAATAAAGTTAAAGTTTCAATCAAGAAAACTATCAAGAAAATTGAAGAAGAAAAACCAGATGAAAAAGATGAACCAAAAGAAGTACGAAGATATAAAATTTCATTACCTCGAAATCGAAAATCAAAAGAGTCTTCTTTAAGCGTTGATCAAAAACGTCAAGAACCAATCGCCTCATAAAAATAAGGGAAATTTTATGGTATATTATGATATTGTAAAAAATTGTAATATATTAACGTATTTTTCTTAGTAGAGTTTTATGTAACTATTTATTATTTAAAAGTTTAAAACTTGACATCTTGAAGAAAGTTGTACTATACTTATTAGTGTAAGATTCGAATTGCGATACGGAGGTGGGAAAAACCTTTCTTTCTTACAAATCTATTATAAATCTAAACCCAGAAAGAAGCGTCATTGGTCGATAAATGCGATACACATACAAAATTATTTATAGAATTATAGTGAGGATGTTATTATGGATCTACGTTTAATTTTCGTTTTTTTTCCCGTACTAGCCGCTGCGTCTTGGGCTCTATATAATATAGGTCGAGTTGCGTTACAACAATATAAAAAAATTGCTTCACGATAGAAGAAAAAATATTATGTATTAGTTCTATAGCAATAATTCTACTGAGCAGCTAAAATTGTTTGGTAGACTTATTCAGATTCTTTTTTATTGATACAATAATAGTTCTCGTTACAATTTACAGATATATTTACGTAAAATGTCATTTTCAAATAACAAATTTTTAATAAGTAAAGGAGAAGATACTTATGGCTACGCCAAAAAAGAAGACTTCCAAAAGAAAAGGTCGTATTAGATTAGCAAACTGGAAAGGGAAAGCTAAAAAAACTGCTGAAAACGCTTTAGCATTAGCTAAGTCTGTTTTGAATAAACGCTCTAAATTTCTAATAGATGCAAAGAAAAGTAAGCTTGAGGAAGACGAAAAATTAGAACGTGAAAACGAAAATAAGTTACAAGATAATCTTCAATTAGATCAGGGCCTCAATCAAGTCAAAGATCAAAATGTAATGGATATCAAAACTGTAGACGCTAGTAATGAGGTAGATTAGAAACAAAACTACCTAAGTATTTATTTTCTCATTAGTTGAAATAATTAATGAAGAAATAAATACTTCAAAACGAACGTGGCGGAATTGGCAGACGCGCTAGATTTAGGTTCTAGTAAGGTTTCTTGTGAGAGTTCAAGTCTCTCCGTTCGTAAGCATAAAGATTATCTCTTATTAGCTCTCCTATTCTTTTATCTCTATTTAAGATTAAGATAGGAATCAAAAAAGAATAATTAAGATCTTTTTTGTTCGCCTATCCTATTAAAATATCGACCTAGTTTTATTCAAGACTTTACCTATTTAATGATACTTGATCTTTTAATAGCAACTTGTTTTTACTCTTGTAAGCACTTTTTAAGTCATAGCCAGCCGCTGCTTTTAACAGTATTGATTCGACGCTTAGGTTAAACTTAAGTTTTGTTCAATTTTTACATTATTGTTTGTCTACAGTTTTTAATTGCTTTTCTAAGGATCTTAGTAGTTTCTACTATTAAGATCCTTAGAAAAAATATAGAATAGCCTTTAATGCTACCCTATATTTTTTTGTGTGCCTACTTGTTTGAGACAGCTAGTTTAAAATTACGTATTAACCAATGATAGAAGGAGCAGAAACTGCAACAGGAAGAATCTCGTTAGATGCTAAATCTAATGGGAAGTTGTGAGCGTTACGTTCGTGCATTACTTCCATACCTAAATCCGCACGGTTAATAATATCAGCCCATGTGTTAATTACACGACCTTCACTATCTACAACCGATTGGTTAAAGTTGAAACCGTTTAAGTTGAATGCCATAGTACTTACACCTAAAGCTGTTAACCAAATACCAACTACAGGCCATGCTGCAAGGAAGAAATGTAAAGCTCTAGAGTTGTTGAAACTAGCGTATTGGAAGATTAAACGACCAAAGTAACCGTGTGCAGCTACGATGTTGTAAGTTTCTTCTTCTTGACCGAATTTGTAACCGTAGTTAACAGATTCTACTTCACTTGTTTCACGGATTAAACTTGAAGTTACTAAAGAACCGTGCATAGCACTGAATAATGAACCACCGAAAACACCTGCAACACCAGCCATATGGAATGGGTGCATTAAAATGTTGTGCTCAGCTTGGAAAACGATCATGAAGTTAAATGTACCTGAAATACCTAATGGCATACCATCAGAGAAGCTACCTTGACCGATAGGGTAAACTAAGAATACTGCAGAAGCCGCTGCTACTGGAGCAGAGAATGCTACGAAGATCCAAGGACGCATACCTAAACGGTAGCTAAGTTCCCACTCACGACCCATCCAGCAAGCAACACCAATTAAGAAATGGAATACGATTAATTGGTAAGGACCACCGTTGTATAACCACTCTTCAACTGAAGCAGCTTCCCAAATTGGGTAGAAATGAATACCAATTGCATTTGAACTAGGTATAACAGCACCACTTATGATGTTGTTTCCGTATAATAATGATCCAGCTACAGGCTCACGAATACCATCGATATCTACAGGAGGTGCTGCGATAAAAGCGATGATGTAGCAAGAAGCTGCTGTTAATAATGTTGGAATCATTAAACAACCGAACCAACCGATGTATAAACGGTTTTCAGTACTAGTAATCCATGTAGCAAATGTTCCCCAATCTCTTTTTTCACTTTCGCGTCTTTCTAAAGTTGCAACCATAATAATTTTTTTAAGATAAGTTTTATTCTTCCCAGGAAATTTATACTTTTCAAAAATACTTTTAAATTTTACGAATGTGTAAATTTTTATTGACCTGTTACTATTGATTATAGTTATTTCCTAGTCTAAAGTGAATCTATAGATTCACTTTACTTTAGTTTAAACAAATCAAAAGCATAAGCTTGTAGTGTTCTTTAATTATATTTTTAGACTCGAGAGTTCTCATCTTTGTTGACAATTAAACTAAGAATGGAGTATATTGTTTTATAATATGAAATTAGCTACTGATTTCTTAATCTTTTAAAATAAAATAAATATGAAATAATGTTTAATTATGTCACATTCAGTAAATATTTACGATACTTGTATTGGCTGTACACAGTGTGTTCGCGCATGCCCAACAGACGTGTTAGAGATGGTTCCGTGGGATGGCTGTAAAGCAGGTCAAATTGCTTCAGCTCCTCGTACAGAAGACTGCGTTGGTTGCAAACGCTGTGAAACTGCTTGCCCTACAGATTTTTTAAGCGTACGTGTTTATCTAGCTGCTGAAACAACGCGTAGCATGGGATTAGCATATTAGGATACTTATAATAACATACTAACTAGGATTGAAACAATACCTAGTTAATATGTTATCATTGAGTCTTAGGTTAGGGGTTGCTAACTCAATGGTAGAGTAATCGGCTTTTAACCGAAAAGTTCTGGGTTCAAGTCCCAGGTGACCCAATTAGATTTCTTAAGATGAAAAAAATTAAAACTTTTGATTGAATATTTTTTAAAGTAAGTGATAAAAAATAGCTCAAGTTTTTCTTTAAGTCTGACCTAAGCTGAATACACTACTTTTTTTTATATCCTCATCTGTAATTGTAACTAAATCTGCTTTGGTAAGAATTTTTCCACCGCTATCAAAATTACGATTCGCTTGTCTCATTCGAGCTCTATCCAATGCATTTCTAATGCTTCTTGCATTCGCAAATAGCGGCTGCTCGCGACGTTTAAGGATATAATCTAGAAATACTGGTTCGGCCGTGGAAGAAAATTGATATTGTTGTTCTTCTAACATCATTTTACCAATTATTAATAATTCTTCCGACGAGTAATCTGGAAAATCAACATGATTTGCTATTCGAGAAGATAAACCTGGATTCGAAGCATAGAATTGCTCCATTCGGTCTTTATAGCCGGCAAAAATAACAACCAAAGCATCACGTTGGTTTTCCATTACCTGTAAAAGAATTTCAATTGCCTCAGCTCCATAATCCCTCTCGTTGTCTGGTTTATATAAATAGTAGGCTTCGTCGATAAATAATATTCCACCCATTGCTTTTTTTAAAACCTCTTTAGTTTTCGGGGCTGTATGTCCAATATATTGCCCAACCAAGTCATCCCGAGTTACAGTTAGCAAATGTCCTTTTTTCGAATGTCCTAATTTAAAAAGAATATCGGCCATACGTGTAGCAACAGTTGTTTTACCTGTCCCAGGACTACCTGTAAAAGACATATGTAAGCCTGGGTTTCCTGTCGTAAAACCTAAATTTTCCCTTAATTTATCTATCACTAAGAGCGCCGAAATTTCCTGAATTCTTGTCTTAACAGGTATTAGACCAACTAGTTCTTGATTTAAAATATCAATTATATTTTTTATTTCAGTGTCTAAATAAACTTGCTTTAAATTTAAATTTTTTTGTAGCGATAAATTTTGTAAGCTTTTTGTCTGTGTATGCATAAATGTTAAGTTACTCCTTAAGTAAAAGAATGAAAAGGTTTTAAATTATCTAAAATTTTTTTTTTAAACTGAATACTTTATTTAATTCATATAAATTTTTTGCCTTAATCAACTTAATGTCAAACTTTTCATAGGTAGATATTTTATAATTCTCGCTTCAAAAATAACTAATCAATGGTTTGACTCATCCTTTTTTATATTTTCTCAAGTTTGAATTATAATAAAGGTATTAAATAAAGATATTTTTGTTCTGTGGCGTTGCTCAAAATGTGAATTCATTTCGTTTTTACTAGAAAATAAAAGATAGTAGTTAATTAGTAAGGAGAAAATATATGAATTGGCAAGTTATTGGTCAAGTAATTACTGCAACATTAATTATTGTGTCAGGACCATTAATTATTTTTATAGCAAAAAAAGCTGATTTATAAATGTTGATAAATAGTGTCTAAATTAATCTTCTGAGTTTCCTGCGCTGCTGGGTCATTTGGTTGTAGAAATAGTTTGCAGTGACACTCCTTTCTCTCGCGCATAGCGACGCAAGGACAAATCCAATAATTTAATTCGATTTCAGCCTTTTCATTATGATAATTTCTACAAGGACATAATGGGACCCCATACTTTTCTTTATAGGTAGCCAATCCAGTGATAACGACGGAGGTTATAGTAGGGTCGAGACAGAAAAAAGTATTTGTCTGTTTTGCGTATGTTTCAGCAAATTTGTGCATTGCATCCAGAGAGTTATAAAAGATTTCACTTTTTTTTTTCAACCATTTGTTTTTTTAGATTACTTAAGTTTAACTTTGAATTTGTCTGTTAGTACAGTTTACTACAAAAATAACGGAAATCATAATATGCTAATTAATTATCTACCATCAATTTTAGTACCCTTGGTCGGTTTAGTATTCCCAGCAGTGGGAATGGGTTTATTGTTTATTTATATTGAAAAAGAGACCATTGAATAATTTTTAACCCCGATAAGGTTCCAATCCAATTGGAACCTTATCGGGGTTAAAAATTATTCAATGGTCTCTTTTTCAATATAAATAAACGGTAGACTCTTAAAAACTATAATATTTGCAATTTTTTACTCCCTAGAGAGATGAGCCTAACCCAGAATACGATCCAAAAATAAATGTTCCAACTACAACGATAACCCCTAAACCTCCAACAAGTGCTACTAACCAAAGTGGTATTCTTCCTGTTCCTGCCATATTAATATTAGCTCCTATATCTTTTTTAATCTTATAAAAACTTTACTTACGAACAAAAACTTCTAGTTAAAGAAATAACTAGAAAAAAGTACTGCTAATACAAAAAATAATAATAAACCCCAGTATAATGATGTACGGCTTATTTCAACCTCTTGTTTATTAGGATTTGGACCTGTCATCTAGTAAACTCCTATCTTTGAATAAATTGCATTGATGTAATAGCACCGATAAAAAAGATTGTTGGTACGGCTAAACCATGTATAGCAAGCCAACGGAACGTAAAAATTGGATAAGCTACTGGCTGATTTGTATTTCGGCTCATTTTTTCTCCTAAAATAATAAATAATTTATTTATAAACCTCTTGTTAAATCTTCTAGTTCTTGTTTAGCACTAAACCTATCGTTTACCAATGGAACCTGCTGTCTATCTTGTGTAAAATATTCATTTGGTCTCGGAGTTCCAAATACATCATAAGCTAAACCAGTACTTATAAATAACCAACCAGAAATAAATAAAGAGGGGATTGTAATACTATGGATAATCCAATATCGTACACTTGTTATAATATCAGAAAAGGGACGTTCCCCTGTTGAGCCACCAGACATTTTAGCATTTTCTCCGTTTTTAAAAAATATATTATACTACTAATTTCTATTAAAGTATAACGGATGTATTTCTCATTCCTAGCAAAAGTTAGCAGTCTTTTAGTCTATATTTAAGTTCAAAATTTTTAGAGCTACTCAGCAACTTTTCTCTCACTAGCGAGCAGCGAGAATCGAACTCGCATCAATAGCTTGGAAGGCTATAGTTTTACCACTAAACTATGCTCGCATTTATAACCTACTATAATATAATTTAATTCTAGAAATTAAGTTTAATCCAAGAAAAAGAGAAAAAATAGTAGTTTAAGATGAGTCCCTCGCCAAGTTTAAGTTATATAGAGAAATTAGAGTCCTTCTAAATTAATATTCAAGAATCGTGCTAATTCCGAAGCTTCATTTTCCAAAAATTCTAAAGAACGAGGTTGTTCGACAGGGGTTAATGGAATTTCTCTTTGATCCTTAGTGCACAGATAGATTACCCGCTTAGGGTTAATTCCATCTTGAATATTAAGTTTAATACTTTTAATATTTTTAAAAGGGTAGACCAATAATATTTTACGATTTTTTCCAGGAAAACCAAGTCTGACTATTCGAACTAACTCACTTTGTTTATCAAATTCATTATAACCGCTTCCAACGTCCCAAAAAATTGTAAGTCCAATATATAGGCTTAAACTTATAGCAACAACTCCATAGAATGTCATAACAAGTCCTTGTGGAAGGAATGATAATTCTGTAGAAGTAACAAAGAATAATAAATTTTTTTGAAGATAGCTTGAAATACCTGTAAGTAAAAATCCTAATCCCCCTAAAAATAAAGTGAATGACCAAAAGTAATTACTAAAGCGTCTTGAACCGATTACAATATCACGTTTTAATATTTCGTTAGTCTTAATACTACTCATAATTGTTTATTTTTGTTTTACATTATAAAAGTTGTTAGTGTTGAGACTTTAGTTCTAGAATTCTATAGAAAAATCAATAGAGTTGTAAGGGGCTTAAATCAATTTAATTCCTTTCAAGCCTAAAAATAAACCTGATGCAAGAACGAACGCAATCCCTAGTAATAAAACATAATCAACAAGAACACTCATTTTTTCCCCTGGCTAAAAATTATAAAAAATGATATAATATATTATTATATATCTAAAGCAAAAAATACACTAATTAAATTGTCTGTTTAATTACCAGGAAAAAAAAGTTATCTCCCAAAAAATCCTGAATTATTTTCTCTCAAAAAAGTAAATATTTTATACACAAAATTATCTATGACAAGTTTCATCAAACCTTATAACAACGATCCTTCGGTTGGGCATTTATCAACACCTGTAACTTCATCCGCGGCAACAAAAGCTTATTTAGGTAGTTTACCAGCTTATAGAAAAGGGTTATCACCTCTGTTAAGAGGGTTAGAAATCGGTATGGCACATGGCTATTTGCTGTTAGGTCCGTTCCAGAAACTAGGGCCTTTAAGAAATTCTGAAATCTCACTTCTAATAGGATTTTTATCTTCTACAGCTTTAATTACTTTATTAACAGTATGTCTAGCTATGTATGGAAAAGTAACTTTTCAGGAATCAGATACAGCTAACAAAAATGATTTATTAAATGGAAAAAATTGGAATCAATTTACTTCCGGATTTTTCATTGGATCATTTGGTGGTATTAGCTTTGCTTATCTAATTCTTCTTAATTTGGATTACTAATACTTATTTTAAGTCGCTCTAATCGAGCGACTTAAAATAAGTATTAGTAATCCAAATTAGTAATCCAAATTAAGAAATTTTTTATAGGTATCGATTTTTAAGATATAAAAGCAATGCCTATAAAATTTTCTCGTTAAAGAAGATTGATAAATCTTAGAGTTAACAATTATTGTCAAATAGTTGTTAATTTTTTTATCACTAACTTTTAATAACTGAAAACGATTTGAGGCTAGCTCATCTTTAGCTATAAGTTTTGAAACAAATGAGACACCCAGACCAGCCTGCACGGCTCTTTTTATTGCTTCCATAGAATTAAGTTCGAATTTAACTTTTAATTTATTAATTTTAATATTGAAATGTTCCAGTGTTGTATCGATAAATTTTCGTTCTATTAAATCATGTTTTAAAGTAATAAAATTTAAATTGTATAATTCTTTTAAATCAATTTTAGTAATCTCTGTCAATCCATATGTTTTGGGTAAAATCAAAACTATTTCTTCCCTAAAGTAAGGTGTAATTTTTAATAATTGATGCAATTCTTTTGGTATTTCTTTTTCCCCGATAATTCCGACATTAAGCTTACCATTTGCCACATTCCACGCTAAATTGTTGGTACAACCAATTTCTAAGCTTATATGGGCGTATGGGTAACGCTTAGAAAATAAATTAATAATTTTTGGTAACAAATACGTTCCTATTGTTTCATTACTACCAATGCTCAAGCTAGCTTTTCGGAAATTTTTTAAGCATTTGATAGCTTTCTCAGCTTCGTCACATAATCCCAAAATACTTTTTGCATAATCTAATACTAGTTCCCCAGTCCTAGTAAAACATATTTGCTGTTGGTTTCGATCTAAAATAGGTGAATTAATTTTATATTCTAATTTTTTTATTTGTAAACTAAGCGCAGGTTGTGAAATATATAATTCTTTTGAGGCTTCTCTTAAGGTATTTTTCCTCTTTAATATTTGAAGAATTTTTAGTTGTTCTAAGTTAAAGGAAAAATAGCTCATTATTAAAACTGAAAATAACATAAAATAATATTTTTCTAATAGTTGAGAGGTGAAATTACTGTTAAAAAATTTGTGTAACTGTCAGTATGTAGATCCAGATTAGCACTAGCAAGAATTGAGATTTCAAAAAGAAAGATGTCATCACTGGTTCGAACAAAAACATAACGAAAGTATACTATATAAAGAAAAACTTTTGACGATTTCGTTATTAT